AGACCAGGTATAATTATCTCCAGCAGTCCTTTTCACTTTAAGGTCTTATCAAAGGACAAATGAAATCAATCCGCTTTGAAAGCCTTCCAATTGGAGTTCCCCTGCTCCTGAAAAGTGCTAGTTCCCAGCCGAGCAAGACTTTCTATCGATAGAGCAAATAGGTATGATCCATAGGTGGTAATAGTTGAGTTCCCTTCCGGAGATCAAGTGCCTTTTACCAATAGGTAATATCTTCTTAAAAGTCTTTCGGCCCTAACTGACTCGCTTTGTAACCCGGCTTGACGAGTCACTTTCCCTGGCTAGTCTAAATCTAAAAAAGTATTCATTACCATCTCATCTTCTATCAAGTCTCGTGGTAGTAGTGTTATTCCGCCCGGGAATATTAGCAAGCCTTGCCCCCACCCCAGGTAATATCCTCCAGTTCCTTTGCAAGCGGTTTTTCTCTTGGCAACTCTTGATCCAGTTTCATTGTAAGTCAAAAAAATCTTTCTTTTTGCTATCTAGTTTTCAGCACGCTTTTCAATCAAGTTGCAGTTTCAGTTCTAATCAGTGCTTCTCTTCCTTTTTAAGTGAGTACTTGATAGGGCCATTCCACAGACTCCTAAGCACTCCCTGTAACAAGGGACTCCATTCCAAGAGGAAAGACTAAATAAATGGTTTGCGAAAGAGGATAGAACCTATGCGTATGGCAACGTCCTCTATATAGTGTTACACTCTTCTAATTCCAGGGAGTCACTCTAGCCCTAGTCGAACACTCTGGTCTGGTATAGAAGGGAGAAGGAAAGCAACTCCAAAATAAAATGTAAGAACAAAATTTTCCAACCCGCCCTCAAAAATCTACCTAGTTTTATATCCCTCATACGAGAAAAGCACTGTCTTTCAGGAGATGCTTACACCTCTAGGTAGAGTCTATCCTCTACTGGAATGTACTACTCCATATCGAACCTATAACCTATAACATCCTATGCATGGAAGGCAACTCTATCAAGTAAAGCTCAACCCCTAGCACTGAACCTCCAAAAAGGGAACTGGATGAATGGGAACTGGCTAGCCTCTATCCTTAGGACCTAGAATCTGCTATCCAAGATAGGACGGACTCCTATCATCATATGGTTTTTTTGAAGACTTTCATTTCATTCCCTGCGAGGTCTAACGATGAGAGACTGCTCCGGGAGCAAATAATCATTCTTTTTGCCCACTTGCTTTACTCCGCTTGCTTTCCTAAAAGATCTAGTTTCAAAACAAAACAAAATGGGCATTCGATAGAGCAAGATAAGGATTTGTAAAGACTTTCAAACTAACGGGCCCTAAACCTAATACAGCTTTCAATAAAGATTCTTGCGCTTACCCTTGCCCTACTCCTGTAGTAAGAAGACTAGCTTTCCGTCCCGCCATTTCTGAAAGTATAGTAAAGGGACGACCGATTCTTGATAGCACTAGTCTCGTTGAAAGAGAGTTCCTCATCGGAATTAGGTAACAACAACTTCTTGATCGGAAAAAAGAAGTTGTTTTCACTCCGATAAGAGGAAGAGAGTGAATCTATATTATTAATAAGAGATCTTGTACGGCTATCTAATCCATCCCAGCCAGCAGTACTTGCTGATCGATAAGACGTATCCCAAAGCAAAGGAGTTTATTCCTTCCACCCGCCCTCTTATGTCTATCCGAACACGGCACTGTAGCTCCCGTTCATTGCCCTTTGCAATTAATTACCACCATCCTCGCCCTGGGGGAACCCGAGACCACATATATATATATCGCCGATAAAGAAGCCTATTGACAACATTGGCTCGTGCAACCGCCTCGGAAAGGCCAGATAAAAGAGAAGACACTGCTGCTGCTGGGTTAGACTGCTTTCGTAGAATGATGAGCTTTATCTCAATTGCCTTGCCTGTCTTCGGACTCGACTAATACTTCTTTCAATTGCTTACCCAGCTTCGGGCAGATCATCCTCGGGAAGGAGAAGTGGAGCTAGACCAGTAGAAAGGAGAGGTTTGAAGACGATCGAATGAAGTTTACGGAAAAGCTCGGGAAGTTTCCTCTTTTAGTTGCTGTTCCGGAATCGGAGCTATAGTAGGAGCTTGAGTAGAAGGAGTCAAAGGAGCTGGTCTCAGCCTTCCTTTCGTGCTCGTGAATGCGCTCCTGTAATGCATATGATAGTACCCTAGCTCGGAACCAGTCGATTCCTGAGTGCGCGTATCCAGGAACTGAGCCAAGTCAACCGACGCCGAGGATTACTTCACGAGAGGGAGAAGAACTCTATCTAGCCTTCTCTGGTATTCTAAAACAGAATTCCTTTCGGGGAGAGATTTTGCTTTTATCATTCCTTCTCCAGCAGCTCCTTCTGTAAGACGAGTTCCTTAGAGAGAGTTGTCTCGCGCCGCAAAGAGACTTCGGTTAGTCTGCTTTGCTGCTTACTCTGTTCCTGGCTTTCAAGCTTTCAGTTTAGGGCGTGATATTCTAAGACCAATGCTCAGAGAACCTTGCTTTTTCCCAGTCAATAGCTGTCTGCGTAAAACATGCCATACTCCCGCTCTCACTCCCTTCAACAATAGCCATGTCATATTCCTCGGGAATTGCCTAAAATCCCTCTCTTCAACATCCCTTGACCTAGCTCTGTAAAGGAGGACTTTCTAGTCAGTCTTACGTCCAGCCAGTGCAAGCCCTCTTCATTCGACTACAGATGTAGCAAGCCGCTTGAAATTCAGATTACGCTTAGGATAGCCGAAGCGATGGTTATAGATATAGATAAAAAGCCGGTTCTAGCTCAACCTCAAAAGCTGGGGAAAGCTTTTCGATTATTAATTTCTTTCCGCAGGGACGGATCAAATACATCTAGAGTTCGCTTACTCAAGTAAGAGTTCCATCTATTTTAATAATTATAGGAGTCAAGTGAATAATCTTTTTCAAGCTATCGAGCTATAGGACAAGCAAAGTAAAGCGAAAAGATCTATCCAGTCCAGCAGGTATAGCAGGTTGACTAGCCATTGATCTAACTAGTTTGAATGCTAGTTTCCAGTGATTCAATTGCATAAAAAGGATAATATATTCCCAGGCGAGCTCCTTTACCTGCGGTTTCAGTTGGACTCCCTAGAGATTTCTTTTCATGAGAGGATGTAGGATTACTATTACTATAATAGGCTTATGGAGAGGTGCGCTAATAAGCGTCTGGGAGAATAATAAAATATGCTTTTCTTTTCCTTAATGAAAAAATACTAGAATTTAATAGGGAGTGTACCCCAAACCTCTGTGGAAGTCAAATACAGTGATCAAGCCTTAGAGTTAGCCTTTAGCGAGTGTAGGAATGACTTGCTGCTCCAACCTTCCGAGGGCTAGGGACAAGGGCTTTACTCAAAGTCATATGAATCGAGTTACATACCTGGAACTAGCGTTATAGGAATAGACTTCTCGAGTCTGTGGAACGATTAGGCTTGTTTTCTCGCAGCATCCAGCCTAAGAGAATATAAAAAGGGAGTGGGTGACTTCTATTAGATAGATGCTTCTGCTGAATATAAATAACCTTATGATCAGTATAATGTTCGGAACCTCCCTGCATTCGATCTCCTCCCCTTCCTGCTTTCCGTCGGGTGGGACATTGCCCAAAAAAGAATCTTCCTGAATTTCCCACTAAAGTGACTGCTTCGTTGAAGGGGCTTTCGAACTGCATTGATCAACCAATTCACAGACGATGAAAAGAACTCCTCTAATCTGAATTACACTAAGTGGGTAAAGACGGACCCTTAGCTGGATCAACGCAAGGCCACCTCGTCTTAGTATTTTCACCAGGTTGTTAGAATCTTAAGTAGTGGACTGCCTCACTTTCGTTTTAGGAAAGTCGGGATTTTTGGCATCAAAGATGGGATAGATATTATATGCCATCACAGCTGAACGTTTACCTTACAGAATGCCTTCCTTCTCGTGAGAAGAAATCCCTTTAGTCAAGTCTAAGTAAGGCTCTTACTAGATCTCTTGTACCGCTATTCATGGTGTAATTTTCTATCTGAATAGAATGTGATTGCCTGAAAGCGATTCCGGGAGAGCCTAGCATAGAGCTAGCTTTCTTGTGATGAAATCGCTTACCCCTGCATGCTAAGGCTCAGTCTTTCTAGATCTTCTAGTTACCCATTCTTCCCCTCTAGGCTAACTGAACTCACTTAAGCCGAATCTCACTCCCTCTTTATGGCAGCTATCTCTTCCTAAACAGTAGAGAAAGAAAGCCCGCTGACTCCAGCACCTCTATTGCTTGTGAAAGATAGTTATTCCCTCTGCTTTGATGCTTTCGCTGATTCAATAGCAGCTCCCATTCCTGCAACATTAGTTGCTTCCTCAACAAGAGATTTAATCCTCATCTCTTGAACTCTGGGCTTCTTTAACAATAGCGGATTCTACCCTAGGATTCGTGAAAAGAAAAAGAAGCAGTTATGCCCTTCGCCCTAGTACTGGGATCAGGAACTCCTCTATCTATGCTAATGGTTCCGTTGTCATACTATATTCTATTCTACCTTCGAGTCCCTCATTCCCTTTCGAGCTAATGAGAGCTAACTGGCAAGAAGCAAGAACATTCTCAGCTAACCGCGAACAGAGTTCCGAGTCGCTTATTGGAATCAGAGACTTAGTCAACAAGCATTCCCACCCGAGACATTTTTTTCTTCTACTAAGAACTTTTCCGAACACCTATCCAAGCCAAGCTTTTTGCCGACTCTATACCCTATCCGTTAATGCTTTTGTTCTTCAATCTCTTCCTATTCTTTCTCCCCCTCGGGAAACTACCGTAAGCCCTTAACTTCCTTCGCTCTGCATAGCTGTCTGTGCATTGAGGGAGCAGCAGTGGACTTAGTGGGCAGTTAGAAGGCACAAACGGATGTGTTGCATGCTAATGTGGAATTAACCACACTAGATGCGAAGGCAGGTCAAAAAAGGAACCGCATAACCTCAAACAAGAAAACTAAGGGGCACCTGTCGGTAGCCGACTTCAAGTCGAAGCTAAAACAGTCCAATTTGCCAAAAGTCAACGGCTTTGTTTGATTAAACGTCCCGTCTTGAGGGATTCATTATTTGGATCCAACGCATAACGAACTCTAGAAGGCCATAAACAGTCTTTGGAATACTGTTCTCCCTTCATGTGAAAAAACTCAAACAAGAAGCGGAAAGCTCCAAGTTCGTAAGGCAAGGAAGTAAAGACAGACCGAAGTTTGTCGTACTTCTTCCCTACTAATTGAAGCTGTAACTTCCACACTAATTGAGTGAGTTTATGAGTAGGTAAGGACTTCCAGGTTGGATCCCAAGACATTCCTTGATATAGAAGAATGTGGGATATCCAGGGTGTGTATCGGTCAAAGATGGTCTTTAACTTCATTTTTATTAGACCAACCTGACTGAGAACTTCGTCCTCAGATATCCATGGCTCGACCATACTCGCGAAGGTCCCCTTATCTACTCTTTTTCTTTTCACTAACTCTATTATTCTATATAATGAAAAGAAAGACAGGTAGATCCTCACTAGCTGGTCACTCCGATCGTCTCGTTTCATTATCATTCGACGATGGAACGCTGGGATGATCAGAGGGTACCCTGATCTATTGAGGGATACCGGAACCGGTAATAGGTCATGGCAGTTTGTACAACCCCCATAGGCCTTCTGTAAAGATGAACTACATTGCTTAAGATATAAAGCGCAAAGTAGCCACCCAGACTTCCGACCTAACCTAATAACCGCTTTGGTATACAGGTATGCAGCAATACACAGCTCCCCTAGGATTGCCTATCATAGCAAATGCTAACCAGTTGCCTAGGACAATCCTTAGGTCAGGTAGGGTACTCCCGTACTGAGCACACGGCACAACGAGAACAACAATAAAGAGAGAGAGCCATAAGACCAGACGCCAACAACTTATGACTTGTTAGGACAACTCAATAGGACTAAAGCCTCCATATCCATCCTAGAGCTCCTACAAACCTCTCCTAAGCACCAGGAAGTTTTCAAGAAGTTCTTGGCCGATGCCCAGGTACCTGTAGAAAGCACCCCTACTGACCTAGAGAATGTGGTAGGAATTCTCACTGCACCGACGGCCATATCCTTCTCAGATGATGACCTACCCAATGGTAAGCTATCTCCCCATATCAGAGCCCTGAACTGAACTCTTCTTATCGGCAATCGTTCTATCTCTCGAGTTCAAAAAACCCTCAACATCTGCCCTCTATCCACGCTGCGCGCCCTTGACATTTCTGAGGACTCTCTGGCTCCTTCTCCCGTGTACATCACCGCTTATGATAACTCGAGAAGGCCAGCAAGAGGCAGGCTGATTGCCGATGTCCAAGTAGGCCCTTTGATCCTCAGTACCACCTTCCATTCCTACTTGCATCTATTAGGAGAAAGCTTAATCGAGTGGGATTTATCTTCCATCCCGTGAGAGTTTCCTGCCAGCTAGTTAAGTTCTATTCGTAAAGTAAGTTATCTGACTTAATCCAGCAAGTAAGCAAGTGAAAGCAAGGGCTTGGGATTTGATCCACTCGATATAGGGAACGAGCAGATGCTTTCTCTTACATTAAATAAGACTAATTTCGATCAAATCAAGAACGAACAAACTAGACTCTATACCTTCTCTTATTCTGTTTATTATACAGAACCTCTCTGAAAGGGCTATTTCTTTAGTTCAAAACAATAGTTAGAGCTCTGTTCACTCAACGGGAACACGATTTCTGGTTTGATCCCGTTTCGACAGATTCTGACTTGTTCATCTTCGGGCAAATCCGGCATTTGTTGGCCTCAAGCCTCCATCTGGTGATGTAATCTTGGACGGTTTCCTTGTGTCTTTGCCGGAGATTGTCCAAGTCAGCGATGGTAACAGCTCGTTGGGTTACAAAGAAGCGACCAACAAATAACTGTTGCATCTCTTCTTCCCAGCTCTTGACTTAACCCTGAGGTAAAGTACCATTGGAATGCATCTCCGGTCAAAGATGACCCGAACAGGCGCAGGCAATAGTGATTGGTTGGTTTTACACCAAGTTTCCTAATGCCAGCGAGAAGTGATGAAGGTGTTCTTGAGGGTTTCCAGTGCCGTTAAAGCGATCAAAGCTCGTCATTTTCCTTCGAAATCTTTCAACGGCTTCCCGACTCCTTTCTTTTCTTTCGGCCTACCCCCGCTCTCTTAAGGCCTTTCCTTCGCTCTGCCGAGCTTACTACTTATCTTTTTCCTCCGTCAGACTCTGTGGAAGCCTTCCCTTCTACCCCGTCTGGTATTCAATTCACTAGCTTCGGCCACTTTCACTCCCGTTCTTAAAGAGTCAAAGCACCTGAATTAATAGTATAAGGAGGATGGCATTAAGCATATAAATGAGATTGATGCTTCGAATGCCCTGAGAGTGTCTAATCAGTCCCTTCCTCCCCCCTTGGCTGGCGCCAGTACTTAACGTCAACTTGCTAATCGTGTATTGGGTCGAAACTCCTCCCGTTTCTGCTTGAGCGGTCCTTGTCGAACCGAAACTATACTAATAAATAGACTTTCTGGATTGCTCGCTAGGTCTCCCATCTCTTAGCAGGAAAGGATCAGCCCCAGTGTCGTTTTAGTTCACCGGCGGGCGGCTTTGAGCATCATCAGAAGTGGGCACGGGAGAAACAGTTTGGTTCCTATCTACCGTTGGTGTGAACGCTGCAAACAAAGATCTAAAGCAAGACAAGACACAGTCGTCAATTCTAGAGACCATCGGTGCATACCCTCCAAAAGTGTATCCCTTCCCTATCGTTCGTAACTGTAATTCGTTGACTGCGGAAAAACCCACCTAGCATAGTCAATAATCTTTCTGGATACCCATCCAGTCCGCGACATTAGTTACCTTGTTGTAATCCATCGTTGTGATAACAACCCAGCCCCCTAACCAATAAATGTTTCAAGAAAGAAAAAAAGGGAGTGGGAATTCCTCCCGTGACGAAACCATGAAGACTGGGTTTCCGCGACGCACTGCGCTAACGAAAAACTGCCTGTTACCGTTAAGCGCAGACGCAGCTTTCGAAATGTTGCTTATTGACCAACCCCTAATAGGACTTAGGGGTCGATTTCAATCCAATTGGACCAGTCTCCCACAGCTTTTGAAATGTTTCAATGTTTGTTTGATCGGTCGTTTGCATCCGATACTGTAAATTCCTGCCTTACCTTAAGGGGCGTAGCGTTGCATTCAAGGTTCAATCGGCCTATGCTCTTTTCCACTCCTGTACTTACGGGATTTCAAGCATGATTACAGTAGCGTGTAAGCGATATGGTGATTTAGCTGCACTTTCTTTTTACATTAGAATCTCTTATTGCAAGAGGTGCCATCCTTACCTGGAGGAATTGGTCTTTGATTCCGTTTTTTAGAAAGAGAATGTTACTAGATCTCGTACCTGCGCGTCACTCATTGGCGCTTTGAAAACGGGCCACCCCGCATAGATCTATATAAGCTATCCATCTTTATGATTGAACGGGAATCCTCATTCGTAAGTCCAGCCTCAGTCAAGGTAGCAGTGGAGGACTTCCAATGCAGTGCCCGAAAGAATGCTAAAGACTAGTCGGATTGATGGACAATTGCCTGTTTAAAGGAAGAATTAGACAAAAAAGAAGAGGAATCGAAAGAAGGGCTTAGTGCTCCGATTGCGCCAATCACCTGAATCAACCCCTGAAGACGCATTTTCATGATCTACAGAGCCCTTCTTACTGAGTTCGGGATCAGATGTAAGACCAAGCCTTTTTGGGCTAGCTTTTGATCTCCTTGTTCACGAGAAGGACAAGGTAAACTCAACTAGTCGCAAGATAAAGTCACTTATTATAGGATATCACGGAATCCGTCCTCAGATTCGATTACGAAAAGGGCTGACTTACAACAAAGGGCCTAACCGAGGTCGCTTCCTCTTGCTTTATAGCCTGCCGGGTGAGCTCACTTCCGTCTTTTGGTCTCGCTACGTCTCTTTCCTTTGGCCGGCTTCGTCTGCCTTTCCCATGAGTGGTCAAGGCGGTCCTCTTTCATGTGGAATAGTTTTAGATCGTCCCCAAGCTCGCCTCTACTTTCTGAAAGCAATTGTAGCAGCTCCGGCACCCATTGATTTTGCACCTTCTAACATCCATGTAAAATTTAACCAGATGGGTGTTATCGAAGAATCGGCTATTGAGTAGGCACTCGTAGCAGCAAGATAGGTTGTCTTTGCTCTACCCCTGAGTCATGTCCTAAGGTAAGGATATACTGACCTATTCATAGCCTTCGCGCTAGCTTCATCGACTACCAAAAGGCCGGTTTTACATTTCATTCTCCGGAAAGGGAAAGCCCCTAATTGTTTCTGCAAGACCAACATATTTCCTTTTTAAGGAGCAGCCATATAATATAGGAGGTAATCCGAAGAACGATCGTAAAGCCGAAGATGATCGACTAGCTGAGGGTACGAAGGAGGTGACTTTTCCTTACGCGTCGACGTGAACAACTTGTGTGCTGTTAAGCAATGCCTTAGTATTCTCCGCCAAGTGCTTTTGCTTCCCTTCATGCCATTTCTGAGGCACACAGAGCGGTATGGCTCCGATCTATAAAGTTTAAAGAGATCTTACAGCCTACGATAAATGACCTAAAAAGCCTGATTTCGTGGGCTTGATGTGTGATTACCTATTGATTGACTTTCTCGGGCCTTTTGGCGCAGCTCTTTGGCCTTTTGCGATCGAGCAACCTATGAAGAGTTGTTGCCTACCTCCCAGAACAAAATTACCCACAACTTTCATCAAAGGCTAGCTTCTTTTACTCCTGCCTAACAAGCGTGCTACTGGCTTAAGTGATAGCAACTACAGCTACAAACTCTGATACCCTTAGAATCGGAGATCTAACAGCATATTTTATAAACCCTTCAACTTAAATTACATCTAAGCCCAAAATGGCGTTGTTCTGTGTAAGTTAATTACGTTTATAAAGCAAGGAAGGCTGCGAAGAGTGCTGGCAAGAGGTTAGTTACCAGTTCCTTCCACAGTTCCCTTAGCAGTTACGGGACTCAGTAAAGAGATTCGGAATAGTCAAATTCTCCACCCAAAGGGTTGTTTTCAAGCTGAGGGAAGGTTTGCTGCAACCATTCGAGAGGTTCCCAAGAAGCATCTTCGTCAGGAATATTCTGCCAGCGTTCCAGGGCTTCTCCGCGGTACTGATGTCAGACCTTTTTCCAGCGGTAGGAGATTCTTTCCGCCGGTAGCAGAGAAAACGCCCCATCTTCGTTTAATGGCGGAAGCGAGCTACTATCTTATTATAAGACAGACTGGTTTGCATTGGTAGCTATGCTTAGCGTCGACATACTTTTTTATCTTTTTTTCGCCAAACCCTCCTCTGGGCCTTCTAGCTATGGTGGCTGCTCCCTTTCTTTCAATACTCCTTCTCCCCCGAAGAAGGTTTTAGGGAAATTTGCTTTCCGGCTTCCAGTACTCGCTCCAGGTTCCATTAGTTTAGCTAGTGAGGTAAGTCAGTACAGCCAGTCCAGTGAGAGCACCGTAGATCAAACCTTCAGCTTTCGGTTGGTAATCGGTTCGGCTTCTATCTCTAGTTCAGGCGGTAAGCTAGTAAAAAAGGCCCCGTAAGGGCGGGTGGATCACGGTATACGGAAAGAAAGAAAGATGGCAATTATTAGAGTGGAAAGTGAATTTCCTCATTTTGTAGCCAGTAGAAATGAAATTCAAAGCCTACCTTTGTCAGCTGTAAAAATTGCTGGCTCGGGAGAGAGAGCTTACTCAAGCAGTAGGAGTAAGGGTACTAGAGGTCTTGCAAAAGGAGAAATGTGACTGTGACAAGGAATAAGAGTAAGTTCCCAGTGGTGAGGAAGGATTAGGCTTTTCAGGTTAGGGTAAGGAGAGAATAGGGTTGACAGTTACTCATCTTGAGTAAGATAGGGAAAAAGCACTTCTTTTCTTTCGGAGTGAAGAAGATGGATTGTAGAGGCCGGCGTCACAGATAGCATCTCGTACAGATGGACATATATTACTAATACCAGATAGAGATAGATATTTCACTAGCACCAGTTCTTTACCTATAGCTATAAGCGGGGGAAGCTGAAGCTAGATCTGTCACGTATAAAGGAAAGAAGGACGTTAGATACCTCTTTTTTGTAGATAGGAGACCTCTTTACTCTCATCAATAGTGATGTTGTGATTGTCGTTATTCTATTCCGATGGATTGACTGGTTATAATCTTGACGCCCGAAATAAAAGAAGAGTGGAAGTTGTCTTGAAAGTCAATCTTGACGAAGAGATGAAAGTCGGTTCTCAGTTCCCGAATCAGCTGTTGTTTGTGATCGCGCTGGTAGGAATGCTGCTTTTGTGCCCGGCGATGATTTGGGTTTGGAATGGCCCCTTCTTCTATGCCCGCTATGCCGTACCGGGGATAGCTCTGAGTTGCCCGTCGAAGTTCTCTGACTCGTCCTTCGCTCTTCGACGCAGGATTCGAAATCGGCTGTTTGGCGAGGTGATGTTGACTGACCCGTAAAAAAAAGAAAAAAAGAAAGAATGGAAGTGTTGTGACATTTGGTGGCGAGCCTTGATGCACACCATCGATTGGACCTGGACCCCTGTACATAAAGCCTTTTAGGGATTCCCTCCCTGCCTCCTTCGTCTCACTGAGCTACCAATCATTCCCAATCTCCAGCCCGAAATAAAATAGAATCGATAGCCTGGCAGCTAATAAAAGAGTTGAAGGTTCGTCAAAGCCATTCCTTGAGATTGGATTAGAGAAGCGTAGTACGTATAATCGAAACTCATTGCAAGTTGTGATAGCGGCCAAAGGAAGTGATTCATTTATTTACCCACTTTCTTTCTCTAAACTACTTCATATCGTGAAAGCATTCCATACCATACGTAGGTTCATTCCAGATGAATAAAAGAATTCAAAGCCGAAACCAAGCCATTACTAAGATCCGTTCCTAGCTGCATGTCTTCTTTACATGTCTTAGGGAAAGGGCTGTCCTTATAATCAAGCCGCTATAAAGCCGGTTGACCGATAGGGCCAGGAGCTGAAAGCCGCTTGAACGAGTTGACGAGGTTCAGTAGGTCCCACGATGAATGAAGAGGAGCGGAAAGGCTCGAGCCAAGATCATAGGAGTGAACCTTCTGAATGGCCAGCTCGCTTTCAGGTTCAGGCAGTGACTCTCCCTTTAAGGCCGGTTTCAGGGGAAGAATGGGAGACCTAGACTTGACACTTGTTTTCGTGTGCTTGAATTCCCCTTGGCTTAACCTCTATTCCCTCAACTCTTTGGCCTATCCCTTTGGTTGAGCTGGAACGAGTGCTTCCCGAGGAAAGAATGTTCTCGCTAATCAAGCAATTGCGTCAGATCAGATAGATGCCTTAATCGGACAATAGCTTATCTAAGAGCTGGTTTTGTTGTCTTTGGTAGTGCCACGAAACACACTAGGCTACCCTTCTCCGAAAGCTCCGCGTGACCACCAATGTCTTTTCTCCGGCGATAGAGCGGTTATAAGGTAAGAATCTAGATCTCCCTTTCAGCCAGCTGTAGCTAAAAGGGAATGCTTTGTTAGTTGGAATAGAAGGACATGCTGGTTCGCTAACACTCTGCAGAAGAGACAGGAGCTTCTTCCCTTGTTGTCTTCGAGTGATTCTTTTGAGTTGAATAAATGTTCAAGCTGTGAGCTTTCTTACCTTTTCATTAAATAAAGAAAAGTGCATTTCCTTGCTTTCAGTCTATTGGGCCTAGAGGACTGGGAATTGGTTCACTCACATAGTCGCGGATTGAACTTAAACGTTAGCTTGCCGGCCAGTAATGAAGAAGCAACGGACGCTATTCGTGGACAGATAAAGGAAGAGTTTACAGCCTTTATCCTTTCCATTGCATACCTTCTTGCTCCTGTTTACCGTACTATTAGCTGTACTTCTTGATAAATGAGATAAAGTGCTTAATGATCGACCTCTGGAACAAATATTGATGGTCGACACTTCGACGTTTTCCCTAGTCTCATTAGCCTTAGGCTTCTCAGCTGCATACATCACTTTGACCCTATTGTAATGAGAAAGGGCTAAAGCCCCACTCCCTGACCTATTGTAATGATATAATAGAAAGCATTCGCCCAATGAAGAGCTAAGAAATCCAACTCTAAACCAAAGCATTTCATTCTTACCCTTTATTACTAGAGGAGAATGAGTTTTCATAACTCATTCTACACGATTAGAACTCATTTACGGTGATTACCTTATAGATAGCCAAAACGTGCTTTAAAAGCTTAAATCAAGACCTCTGGGACAAGATTCTACAATGAGGAGTGAAATCGGAGATTTTAAGAAGAGATCTTTTCTCTTTTATTCCACTGATTTTCTCCCAGAAAATTACCCTTTTCTCTTTGACTTTCTCTGCCTGGAGTCAATCCAACTAGATCTCTTTCGACTGACGCTCCATACCTTCTTCGTTTATTGGTGTGGAATGGTGATTTATACATCGATTTCAGGACTTTTCAAAGCCCTATGAGTGATTCCCTTCTCGGTACTCTTGTTTTCTAGCTTTAAGATCGATCTCTGGGATTGATTCATAGGATACAGCTCTTATGCCGCGAAGTTCTCCCGCAGCATATGCTGCATATAGAGTAGTAGTAAAAGGAAGAAGGAGAGCAGTAAGAGTCAGAGTAGGTTCAGTCTCTTTCCCTAAAACAGATAGCAGTAGTCTTAAATCACTAGCTTTGGACTGTGAACGAATTTCAAGTAAGCTTTAGCATCAGAGAAAGCTAGTTCGGGGTCTAAGAACAAAAGAAGGCATGGGCTAGACTTAGATCTCTGCTAATAGAATCGTGAGATCAGAACCAAACTAGGGAATCACCTTATTAGGATCCTAAACGCGGTTTAGAAGCTGAAAGATCGACCTCTGAAAGAAGATTTGAAAAAATAGGATATAGCTTTGTCTCCGCGAAGCCAGAATCTCTTCATGCCAAGGGCTTTACCAGGCCTCAGGCCAAGCATTAAGAAAGAGGTAATCTTTCATTCCCGATCTCAGCTATAACGATTAGAATGAGTTCTTGCTTCTTACCTTATTCTATTATATAGGTACCCTATTAGTGTAGTGGGTTTGATAGCTATTTAATCTTTTTCTTTTTGCAAGTTAGCTCTTATCTAAACTCCCGCATATAGTTTGAGTAAAGCGAAGAAGTGAGTATATGAAATCGAAGCGCATTTGAATAATCGATCATATAGCTTGTGTGCCACGAGTGATCAGTCTGCGCAAAGTTAATGTAAGGTTAGCGTCTGTCATTTTCCTTCTTCTTATCTTTCTTACCTTTCGGCTTCTTACCTTTCTTCTTGTGAGAAATTGAACTATGGAAATGACTTATAGTAAGTAGTAAGCTAAGCTGCAGGATGCTTCTGATCAATGTTAAGAGGATGAAAATGACTCTTAACTTTGATCCACTCTTTAGACTAAATAAGAAAATTACATAAGAGAAGAAAGATCGTAGGAAAGGTGAAGATTCGAGAAAGCGTCCGTTCACGTCAGGCAATGTTTCGTTTCGAGATTGGCTGAAGCCTTATGCTTAACACATGCAAGTCGAACAGATAGATTCAGAAAAGAGAATAAGAAAAGAGACTTTAGGAAAGTGGTTCAGGTAGCTCAGCTGGTTAGAGCAAAGGACTGAAAATCCTTGTGTCAGTGGTTCGAATCCTGTCCCCGCCTATACCTAAATTCACCCAAAGTGGTGAACCACTCTTTAGACTATATAAGAAAATATACCCAACTAGAAGAATTTTCTTAAGTCTAATTAATTAATTAATCAAGCGGAAAAGCATAATACCCCATTTTAATGGGAGAAACTCGTATGTAACTTAGTGCTCTGTTTTGAAGGAAAATGAAAGAAATTTCAAAGAATGACGGTATAGTATGTTCCCCCCCAGGAATATGATGTTCTTTAGATTCCAGCCACGAAGTGTGTTCTATACGTCTCATCGATCTGGTATGATTATTCCTATGAGAATAGGTCGGATTTGTCATTTATCTTCTGGTCAGAAGCGACCTGAAAAATCTATCATGCCTCAAATGAAAGCATTAAATAATAAAGTGAATAAAAAAGGTATCCTTCGACCGTTATCTCCGCGTTTTCGCCAATTTCTCTATTCATTCCTAATCGTTTTTACTTTTCTCATCTTTTCCTATTTTCTTTGTCTTCACCTGGAAAAGGTGGAGTGCTTTCAAAGCTTACTTGTGAAGCTTGGTTTATCTCTCGGGGGTCGAGCCCTTACTTATTTGTTGCTCAAGATAGGCTGCTCGTGCGGTCTTACCTTTGCATTTGTTCGGGCTGTCAGGGCCCTCTTCAGTAGCGAATCCGCGCCTTTTCTCGGAAATTGGATGGATTCTTCTGGGGCGGGTCCATCTCATGGCCCAGAAACATCCACGGCTAGGGACCCCGAAAAAAGAGAGGCGGCATTTTCGCCCGAATCATCCATACAAATCCCATCATCCTCGGATTGGGCTGCATTGCTTCAGTTTTTTGCAGAGGAGGCCCCAAACGAGGGGGACCACGAAGCTACTAGTCAAGCAACCGGGGTCATGGAGCAAACAGGGCCGTCTCAAGCAACCCCCGCGGCCATGGGACCGGAGGACCCCCCTATTTCGTTTTTAAAAAAGGAAATTGTGCGGGTTCTCCGGTCTTGCCAGCATCGAAGGCCAAGAGCAGACGTGCTGGAAAAGGTCTTCGAGGATTTGCATCTCGAAACTGCTTCTCCACAAAAACAAAAAGAAATCGCGAACGTTCTCAACGACATTTATCAACTGCGGGACGCCTTCCTTAATGATCAAAATCTAAAGGCCAAGGATGCGTTAACGGTCGCCGTCCACGATTGGGAACGGGCGCAAGGGCATGGTCCTACTTGAATGAATAAATAAGGATGGAACGAAGGGAAGAATCGACGAGGAGAGTATATAGTTCATCTTAAATTTTATTGTTATGTTCAAAGCGTGACGAGAGAATGAATTCATTATTTTAGAAAATGTTAGAAGGTGCAAAATCAATCGGTGCAGGAGCTGCTACAATTGCTTTGGCGGGAGCTGCTGTCGGTATTGGAAATGTCTTCAGTTCTTTGATCCATTCCGTGGCTAGAAATCCGTCATTAGCTAAACAATTATTTGGTTATGCCATTTTGGGATTTGCTCTAACGGAAGCTATTGCCTTATTTGCCTTAATGATGGCCTTTTTGATCTTATTTGTATTCCGATCGAAGGTTTCTTTTTCTCTCATAAAGAAAGGATCAAAGAACAGGCAGCGAACCAGACTATTTCGCTAGGGCAATGGGACTCAACCCGAAAGCACAGACATCTAATGGAAAGCGGTAGGACTAAGAGCTGTTTTGAAGATCCGACCTCATAACGGAAGGCCCACGTTATGTTATGTTATGTAGGGATTAAAGAGGGAGATTGGTCTCCAGACTACTTCAGGGCTGGAGTGAAGAGCCATGAAAGCACCTACAGAAACTGGTTAAAAAGGGGCCGAGAACTACATCGGTCTGAGACTCACTTCCTTGAAAAGAGGGAGAGAAGTTATGTAGGCTGTGACCGTTCAAGAAATGTAGCGGTTGCTCGACCGTTTCGGGTCAAAGAATCGATTAGTAGTATGCCTAGCCAGAAGACCGATAAGCCTTACCAGAAGTGAAGCAAAGAAGAGAAATGAAAGTAGCTCTTAGAAAGGTAACTGAATGCGTATCCGGTGTTAAAGTTAGAAGAGTAACTGCTCTCGTAGTCGTTTCCGCTCTTCTCTGTTTTGAAGCAAAGAAGGAAGTGACTTGTTCAGCTGTAAACTCTGCTGTTCTTGTTTACGACTCTACTGCTATTGATGAATCCGCTGGGATTGTAATGCTTTCAAAGCTAAGCTATAAAGGCTAACTCTGAACTAAGTCCCAACAACGGCTAGCGAATAAACTGTAGGGCTTAAGGCAGCTTATGATCCGAGGGTAGGCAACTCAATAGAATAGATCGATGGGAGGAAACTAAAAAACTATGCCTCTAGAACCGTTAGGAGAAATAGACTGAATGAATGAAATCCCGTATGAGATTGACCCACTGAACTCACTTTCGTTTTAGGAAAAAGAAATCATCATAGCAAGGGGAGAGCCGCTTGGGAAAGGGATCGAACGATTGGTAGTTTGGTAGCCGGGCCACGTAGCGAAGATAGACCCATGAGCCCTAAAGAGAGAGTGTATTTCTTTCGCTCCTCTCCCTTAAGGTCGAGCTAACTCGGTCGATAACCCCTTTCCTTATTAGTTGAGACTCTGGCTGAAACGTCTTCCTTAGCCTCTTCTTCGGAATCTCTGTTTGAAACTCCGAACTTCTTTGTCGCCAGAACCAAATTCGTATTCCTTATTCATTTCCTTCCCCGGCCGACGGGATGCTTATTTATTCTTATTCTAGTAGGAAGCCTATAATGAGGAGGACGACAGACCCACTCACGATCTATGAAATTGAATGGGAAGTAGCCCGAGAAGTAATTTACTTTGGCTTCCATTCCCGAGTTGAAGACAGCTGATATTGATCCGCGCTTCCAGTTCCGGGATAGGCCAATCAATCCAGTTATCTGAGTTACCCTCGTCAATGCTCAACGATCGGGTTTTGAGGTTGCATATCATAAGGAGAACTATTCGGCTAAGAAGTCAGTCTTGGAGGGGTACTAATCCCTCTTTTATAGAGGGAAAGACTTTCCTTTCTAAGCTAAATAAAAGAGAAGTTACAGTACTAATGAAGTGAGAGAGAAGTCAACCTTCTTTGCCAAGGGACTGAACTATATGGCGCAAAAGCACCAACTCTGGCGAAGGGCTATCCATGAGATGAGTGCCCGTAAGTCGTTGAGTTAGTTATGTGCACCCATTTCTTTCTTTAGGGGGGCAGTGGAAGCTCGACTATAAAGGCTTTTGAGGGAAAGAAAAAAATAGATCAAGAACGAGTGGTATGCTTTCAATAGTCTTACGCAAAGAAAAAAGGGTATACGCTTGGGGTACGAGACTGACTAAACGGATTGGAAATGCAGTTCAGTTGAAAAGAAAGACTCTTCTTACGGGTAGGCTTAGAGATTGACTTCGATCTTAGGGAGTTCAGAAACCTACTTCTTTTATAGGAATAGGAGTGATTCCGGTACTGACTCGAGAAGAAAGAATGAAGCAGAGTAGCTGGAAAGGACGATTGATTGGCCATTAGCTTGACTGACTAAGACGGGGATGTGGGCATACCGGGTAATTCTCCTATCTTTGTTTGAGACTTCCTTAAGGCTAGCTTTAAAGGACATGGTTGCAGTCTACCTTCTTCCACAATGAAAGGGAACCCTCTTCCGCTATAGCATTTCAAATAAGTGCTTATTGAGTTCACGTAACTCAACCTGAAAAGGAAAGATTCAGACACTGAACACTAAGCCAATTTCCATAAACTACGTAAGACTGATGCCGTAGTAGATCAACCTTTTATCGTACTAGATCAACCTTTTTTCTTTATTATTACGATATTTATCTATCAGTTTAAAGGGATTCAACTCGCATAGCCTAAGGGGGAAGAGAGAGAGGTAAGGGTTATTATACCTTTCCCACGGACTTTCCTAGTGCAAGCATCCAAGAGAAAAAAGTGCTTCTGAAAGACCTTCCAATGGTCTGACTTCTCATAGTCCGTAAAGAGGTCATAAAGGGCTCGTAAATGTCCTTAAAATCATAAGATTTACAAAAGACTATGGTATGGATTTTGAACATCGCATAGATAGATCATCTCGTTATACTTTCGAAGACCTAAGAATGCTTCTTCGGACCCTCTCCTTTCAGTCTCCGCCTTCCATCCTTGCCCGTGAATCTGCCACTTGTTTTCGAGTAGTTCTCTCTTTTCTTTTCTGCCCAAAGGGGGCAAAATGGAGTTAAGGTAGCGATGTGAGGCAGTGACGGTCAACCCGGGCCTATGAATAGAGGGAAGATCATTTCTACCAACAGTAAATAAAAAAGAAAGTCGAAGAAAGTAAGAAAGCATTCAGCAGGGCAGAAAGCGAATAGAAAATCTAAGACAAAGGGACAAGCCCAATGTGAAGTTCTTTATTTATACGAGTTTACCAGCTCAGGCTCTGGTATCGGCAGGTGGGGCTTTGTTTTGAAGAGGATTCACTCTATCTTCCGTCTTGTCTTGGAGTTTGACTACTGGATATCGACAAAAGCGCTTGACCGAGTTCTCCTTTGCTTAGCTACTGCTCATAGGTTTTTAATAAGAAATAAATATCGAATAGAAGAGTTCTGGTCCTCCAATTAAGCTAGCAGTTCGACATGCTTATAACTTGAAAATATCCCTTCTCGTTTTGGGGTTACACTAGCGCTAGGCGAACGTTCTGACCCAGCTACGCCCACTCCTTATCCCGAAATGGGCATTCACAATCCTGATTCTACCCGCTCCTCTGATCTTGATTGGTCATATATACTGACCAGATAATCTGTGCTTTAGTCGTAGGACAGGCACCCAGGTACCAGAACATAGGTCATAAACCTGTAAAAAATCATGTCTAGCTCGGAATAAACTTCAATCACACCAAAAGCGAAGGAATCGGAATATCCCTACTTCCCCTTACTGTCCTAAGCGGGGGAGAAGGATTCAAACCCTTGTGTGAAGGAGACAAAGTCGTTGACCATTAATCCGGTCTTTCGGAATCGAATGCCTGTTGGAGGAAGGATTGGAAGAAGGTTTAAGAATCCATTTCACATGAAAAGGTTGCATTATATATAATAAGGTGGTCTAGTTCTAGGTCAAATCCCTCGCTTCCTGTTATCGATAGGCATCAATCCAAGTCGCTTCGCTTCAAAAGCAAGAATTGAGATAGTCCTCTTTTGCCTGCCTGTTGGTTGCCAGCCAGCTTCAGCCCGAAACCCTGTGTCCTATAGTAGTTATTGAACGAGTCCCCAATGGAAGGGAAGGGCCGTAGTCTTCAGTCTACCCTTAACCGGAAAGAAAATCTCGTAAAGGAAGGTCTGACGTCACGAGAGCATACTTGATACATACGAGTAGTGAACAGGTATCGGGTTTGAAAGGCTCAATAGATAGGTGGTAAAAGGGACGAAGTGAAACTCTTTCATCAAAGACCAAACCTTGTTTTTGCTCGAAATCCAGTACATGCCCTTCTTAGTCGAGCGTTTTTTCCTCCCCTATCGCATTCTATTGAGTTTTTTCATACTAGTAGCAGTATAAGTGCCAGCTAAGGAAGAAAAGCCCTTTGAGTATGTGCAGCCGTCATCAAGTCTTTCTTTCCCGATAACTATCTATAACATCTAATTAAGTTTCCAACCCTGTTCTGAAGCCTTATGCGTACCCCGAGTGCAGATTTGGATGCATCTTTCAAGGGGACTGACTTACTCTTTAAAGAAAGCCCCTTCTACTTTCATCTACTTTCATTGCTGAAACAGAGCTCCTTTTGTAGGAGAATACATGCTTTTTACTGTTCAAGCCCATACCTTATTTAACTAATACATAACTTTTCCTAAATTTCTCCCTAAAACATGGAACATCACATATTCACTACCAAACCAGATTCAACTCTCTGGATTGGAGATTACAAAATAGAAAAATATTAAAATATCAGCTGCTGCCATAGAGTTCCTAGCAAAAAGTTCCATTAACTTCAACACTCCTCCTTGGAATTTTTGCTAGATACTCCAAGCATACTTCTAAGCTTATGAAATCTTGCCTTGGGAAGAGCTTTGGTCAGTATATCAGCAATCTGAACTTCTGAGCTGCAATAAACAAGTTTAACTTCTTTGTTCTTCTCAGCTTCTCTGATTGAATGAAACTTAACATTGATATGCTTTGTCTTTCCATGCTGAACTGGATTTTCAGCTATGGAAATTGCAGATTTGTTGTCACATCTGATCTCTGTGGCTTCATGTTGCTCTACTCCAAGGTCTTTAAGAATCTTTCTCAACCAAATAGCTTGGTTTGCTGCTGCAGCTGCTGCTACATACTCAGCTTCAGCAGTAGACTGAGCTACAACCTCTTGTTTTCTTGAAACCCATGAAAACATGCCTGACCCCAGTGAAAAACAATAGCCAGTTGTACTCTTCATGTCATCAATGCTTCCAGCCCAGTCACTATCCACAAATCCATTCAAGCTTCCATTCTTTGTTGATCTAAACCAGATTCCAAGTTGAGTTGTGCCTTTTAAATACCTCAACACTCTTTTTGCTGCTGCAAAATGAGTTTGTGATGGCTGTTGCATAAATCTGGAAAGAAGACTAGCTGAATACATTAAATCGGATCTTGTGGCAGTCAGATATAAGAGGCTTCCAATCAAACTTCTATAGCTTCTTGCATCTGCCATTTCATCACCATCTTCCTTAGAAAGCTTGGCATTCAAAACCAGTGGAGTTGGAACTGGTTTGCTATCTTGCATCTTGAATTTCTTCAGTATTTCCTGAGCATACTTTTGCTGACAAATGAAAATTCCATCCATGGACTGATGAACTTCAAGTCCTAGGAAATATTTCATATCACCAAGATCAGTCATCTCAAATTGCTTCTGCATTTCATTCTTGAAATTCATCAATTCTTCCATATTGTTTCCTGTCACCAGCAAATCATCTACATAAAGTGACACAACAAGAACATCATCATTGGAGAATCTCTTTACATATAGAGTTGCATCATTCTCACTCCTCCTGAAATTTTTGCTGCACAAATAGGAGTCTATCCTACTGTACCAGGCCCTAGGTGCCTGTTTTAATCCATATAGTGCCTTCTCCAATTTGTATACTTTATCTTCACTTCCTTGGACAATGAAGCCTTCAGGTTGAGCAACATAAATCTCCTCCTCAAGATAGCCATTTAAAAATGCTGATTTAACATCTAAATGGCAAATTTTCCACTTCAATTGAGCTGCTAGACCAATCAAAATTCGAATAGTGTCCATTCTTGCTACTGGTGCAAAAGTCTCAGTGAAATCAACTCCTGGCTGTTGAGAGTACCCCTTAACTACCAGCCTTGCTTTGTATTTGTTGATTGAACCATTGGGATTTAATTTCAGCCTGTACACCCATTTAACCCCAATAACTTGCTTGTTTTCTGGTTTATCAACTAACTTCCAGGTTTTGTTCTTCTCAATCATTGTTATTTCTTCCTTCATTGCTAACTTCCACTCTTCAACATCACAAGCATCTTCAAATGTGGAAGGCTCAACAATTGTTCTGCTGCATCTATGGTAAATTTAAGAAATTGGTCTAGTACCTCTAACAGCATACTCATCATCACTTTCAGATTCGGGTGCCAAATCTGAATTTGAACTTTTATCTTCAATAACTTTTGCAGGCCTCTCTTGAACCTGAGAATCATTCCAATCCCAATAAGCATCCTCATCCACCTTTACATCTCTGCTGACAAAAACCTTCCTTGTTTTAATGTTGAAAACTCTATAACCCTTAGATTGAGAGCTATAGCCAATCAAAATACACTTTTCAGCCTTTTCATCAAGCTTGTCCCTTTTTACATCTGGTATATGAGCATAACAAATGGAGCCAAAGATTTTCAAATGTTTGACTGAAGGCTTAAATCCACTCCAAGCTTCTAAAGGAGTCATACCATTCACAGCCCTTGTAGGAAGTCTATTTTGCAAGTAGACAGCAGTATTCACAGCCTCTGCCAAAAAGAACTTTGGCATTTTCTTCTCAAAAATCATGCACCTAGCCATCTCAAGTACTGATCTATTCTTCCTCTCTGACACACCGTTCTGTTGTGGAGAGTAGCTAACCGTTAACTGATGTTGAATTCCCAAGTCTTCACAAAACTGATTGAAATCACCAGATGTATATTCCTTCCCATTATCTGTTCTTAGAGTCTTCAATTTGCAGCCACTCTGAGCTTCAACAAGTGCTTTAAATTTTTTGAAGACAGAAAACACTTCAGACTTTTGCTTGAGAAAGTAGACCCAAGTCATTCTTGTGAAATCATCTATGAAAAGGATAAAATACTTGTTGTCACTGAGTGAAGGATTGCTCATTGGCCCGCAGACATCTGAATGGACCAATTCTAATTTTTCATTTGCTCTCCAAGCACCAGAAATGGGAAATGGCAATCTATGTTGCTTTCCTAACTGACAACTTTCACATACATCAGAACAAACTTCAATAACAGGTAAATCTCTAACAAGTCCCTTCCTTTGAGCAAACTGGATTGATGCCAAATTATAGTGACCAAGCCTCTTATGCCATAAAAAAGATTCATCATCATATTTACTGCTCCTACAAGCATGCAAGGAAATTTAATTCCAATTCAAAGGAAAACTTCTATTTTCCATAGACACATCAGCTAGTTCATTGCCATTAGGATCCACAATTACACAGTGATTATTTTTGAATGTCAAAGAATAGCCTTTTTGCATCATTTGACCCACACTCAACAAATTTTGATCTAAATCAGGCACTAGCAGAACATCTGAAATGAATTTTGTACCTGAAGAAGTATGAATGGCCACAGTACCTTTGCCTGTGATAGAAACTTTCTCTCCATTACCCATCTTGACTGATCCACTAACAGGCTCCAGATTGCTAAAAAATTCTGCTTTGCTGGTCATGTGTTGAGTGCAAGCACTATCAAGAAACCAGGATGCTTGATTTTCAGATCTACCCATCGTCATAGCCATGAATAAGTGCTCCTCCTTAACTTCTTTTTCAACAAAATTGACTTGCTGAGTCTGCTGCCCAGGTTGAGCTTGCTGTCCCTGCTGCTTCTGTCTACAGTATTTTTCAATATGACCAGTCCTTTTGCAAAATCTGCACTGCAAAGGAGGTGGAGTCTTTCCCTTGTACCAGCAGTCATTCTCATGATGACTTGTTCTTTTACAAGTTCCACAAGGTGGGAACCTGCTTTTCCTCCTTGTTTGCCTTCCAATTTCAGGCTGTTTGTTTTTTTCTGATTGATCATCAGCAAACTTCTTACTATCTTTTGAAGTAGATGGCTTGAGCTTCATCTTTGCTTGAAAGGCAGCCTCAACACTTCCTTCACTTCTAATATTTCTTCTGTGTTCTTGAGCTTCAAGAGCTCCAATTACCTCAGCCAAGGAAATAGTAGTAAGATCCTTGGAGTCTTCAAGAGAGGAAATTTTAGATTCAAACTTTTCTGGCAAACTAATCAAAACTTTCTCAACCACCTTCTGATCTGAGATGTCTTCTCCCATCAATCTCATATTTTTTACAACCTCCATCAGTCTGCTTGAATAATCTTTAATTGATTCTGTCTCCTTCTAATAATTTTGATTCCTCATTCGATCACTTGCGCTAACCCTGATTCTCCTCTTTCCTTTCCCTGGTTCGTTAAATAGAGTAGGGGGGCTCTAGCTTGACTTTAGCTTGAAGAGGAAACGAGTTTTCGTTCTGATCTGCTCCGGGGGTTGTTTCGGTTAGTTACAGGGGTGGTCAGTAGGTCTTTTCGATTCTAGCTCTGGAGAAGCGAACTTCAATCACAAAGATTTCACTACACTACTTATTACGTTTACGTCAAACATTCCTATTTCTACTTCTGACTCTCGCACGGATAGAGATGGAGGTCGGGATTCCCTTTCTCAAGGCTGCACCGCGGCAATTCAATGAGCGAGACCTGCACTCAATAGTAGAACAATGAAAGCAGTAGTGGCACTCCCCATACTTAGAGGGTCCGGGCCAGGCACTCCATATGTGTGTCGGTATTGATCTGAGCACTCGTGTAACTACTAATAAAGCTCGAGGGTTTACAGGGTGAGCGTTAGCGAACTTGTGGGAGTAGATCAGGTCTTTCTGAGTTATTGGCTACCGGTGTTACTTCTCTTGGTCAGGTCTAAAGGTCTAAGGGGAAGACCTTTTCTTACTCTTCAACTCCCGGTAATTTCTTCCTTTTTCTATCGAAAGAGAGTGAGTGCAAACCTTAAGGGGTCGTGAGCGAGAAATGAATCAGGCATCGGTCGTTCCAGCGGTAAGAGTCCTTCGGATGTTGAATGGTCTGGTCAACTCGTTCCGTTCCTGTGTAGAAAGGAAGTAACCCGTGGGTATCTTCTATTGATTAACGAACTGGGAATCAGAGCTCGCTCTTCCTTTGCTTTGGATCTTCGGTAACTGGAGCATCCATAATAAAGCGAGGTCTCTCCTGCAGCTTTGCCTTTTTTTCCACATACTAAGGGCCCCTCTCTTTTTCCTTATCGCCTTAGCGCAGACAGGAAAATCGGCATTTCGAAAACAATTAATAGAAGAAAGTTCCCATAATATTCAGGAAGGACGAAAGCCTGTCTCCTTCTATAGTTCGTCTGTAAGGCTTCATTCAGAAATGAAAGGGCCGCCTTTTCTGGGCGTAACCCCTGATTAACTGAAAGGTATTCCAGAGCGTCTCTTTCCTTGTATATCTTCGTAACCCATCATCTGGTCTTCGATGGCTCAAAGCGGGGTCTTGTGACCATGCCTTCCCGCTCCTTTTTCTGGTCGTTTTGGCCCCCTTGAAGGCATAGTCTTTCACCCGGGCGCAACCCTTCTTCTTTCCGAACTAAAAGGGGAGCGTTGGTTTGCTGTGTGGGTGGTAGGTCTTCCTTATTCAGTGGTCAGTGTTGGTAATGTTAGAGCGCCAAGCAGGAATGAAAGCGGTGCCCCTTCTATTAGACGTCGGACACTATTATTGTAGAATGTTAGGACTGGGTTGGAGCCTGCAGGGACTTCTTTACATAGCCGAACGGGCCTTTCTCTCTTTCTCTAGTGAAAGCGTTCGTAGAGGCCTTCTTATTTAGTGGCCAACCCGCGTAGATGGCTGGTTTAGTAATTTTTTTTTGGTCTCCTAGCTTCAAAGCGGTCTTCTTCTAATGACAGAGGCCTCCTATAATGGAGGAAGTTGCTATATGGAAAAGCTTCGTTCTCCCCCTGTTATGGGTCTGAGGGCATCGGCCTCCATTTGCGTGGGTTTTGGAAAGCAGACTTTTGATCCTTCATTTTTAAGGTTGGGGACTTATTCTACTGTAGAATATTAAGATCTTCCAGTGAGAAAGAGGAGCCCTCGTGTCCCTTCCTGAATCAGGCGTCAGTCTTTCTCATGTTCGAGGTCTCGGTCGTTCCTTGGCTAAGTCTGAAAGTCGGTCCTACCATTCTTCCATCTCCGTGTCCCACGTAAGAGAAGGGTCGTCTCTCTCCTTGTGAGAATTCGTATAGGCTATTCAAGACCTTGTGCTGAAGTGGCGTAACTGGCTCATGGAGTCTTTTTTTCTTTATCTTTAGTAAATCGTCTTCTTCGGTCATAGTAGGGCTAAGCCCAGAGGCTTCAACTGCAAGGCATCCCTAATCTTCTATTTTGATAAAAAGGATTGATTTTGTCCTCTCGACAGAAGGGCTGTGGTTTCTAAGTCGAGGCATTTCATCATTCACTGGTAGTGAGAGCTGAGCTTCCCTTTGTTCTTTGGTCCCAGGGCAAAAGCAGTCCTTGCGCCAACTGGTAGGGCGTCCTGTGAAGATGTTGAACCAGTCCAATCGGTAAAGGTAGAATTCCTTTCCTCATTATCAGACAAGCGGCTGGGAATGAAATGAGAGCGCCTCACTCCTTCTCTTTCTGTGATTCGGTCACGGTCACAAGTGAAGCTTCTGGAATGTCTGTCTTTCTTTCTCGTCAAACTGGCAGGAACCAAGCATTGATTTCATCCTGTCGACGTCTTTTTGGTAAGGACTGGATCCTTGTTATATCGATCGTACGAAGTTGGTATATCTCAATGCAATGCACGTAAAAACCTGGAATGGGTGAAACTTCATCTGTGGGTCTTCTAGTCGGTTTGTTAAAGGAGACTTAACCACCTGGATTTGAGCCCCTTTGTCGTAGTTCTCCAGTAACTTCGGCAGTGGTAGTGAGTCAAGGGTCAACTCCTTCTTCTTCGTCCAGTTTACTCATAAGGTCCAAGGGCCTCTGTCTTTCCTATGTCTCTGTGGAATAAGATCAAGATCAGACCTCCCCTTTGTCCTGATCAATGAGTGGGAAGCCTTAATTGACTAACTGGGAAGGTCTCTCGAGCGCCTCTTCTTCCTAATGGAGGTGTCGGGAGTGGCTAATAACCCCTGGGATTCTCGTATAGTGAAGTAGTCTTCGTCTCCTTAGGCTGAGCTGTCTCGATATTAATTTAGTGTACTGAGGCAGAACTTTCTTCTCCTAATGGTTTTTTAGTAGACTAAGGGAATGGTCCTGGGTCTTAGCAGTCATTTCCGTTATCGAATCTTAGCTCTCTGGATCCTCTAAACTGGCATCTTCTACTAAGAATAGTGGCCACCCCCTTTCCTAGCTGACCTCTGAAAAAGAAAAAGTCAAAGCAGCAGACCAGTAGTTCCATTATCCACCTTCAGAGACAGAAAAAAAGAATAAGAAAGGAGCGTAGCAGCCAGAAAGAAATCCCCTCTTCCGCTTAAGGCACCGAAGTCCCACAGCTAATATCAATAGCACCGTCTTCAATAGCAGTTGATTCAAGGGAAGTTCTTTCTAGAGCAGTAAGAGCCTATTCTGTCTTGCTTTCTGAATTAATTCCGCTGCGCCCCTCAAAAGAGCTCTTTCGATTTCGAAAAAAGTGCAACACATGCCTGCACTATTTATCTAATAATGTGCCATTTCCTCTTGCTTTTTCAACCAAAAATACAGAGAAAATGAAACTTTTGAAATGCTTTTCGTAAGGCATGCGAATGCGAAAGATAACATTTGAAAGCTGAAGACTTTTATAGGTTAATATAGCGAGCTTAAGGTCTTTTGAAAGATAAGATAAACGCTATCTAAGGCCATTATTCCTGACCTTAGGAAGAAATGGAGTAAGATAAGGGGTGACTGCATGAGTCTTATAATCTTTCATTAAAGTTAAATAATTTTATATGGTAAACCTTTTAAAGAGTATATATTTATAAGTTATATATATAACTTATAAATATCCGGAGCTTAAGGCATTAGTAATTAGTAAATTCAATATACAATAAAGAAAGTTCAATTCAGCAGCAGGTAAACCTACACTGCTACTAACTTTCTTTATTGAGAAAACGCTATGCATGTAGGCTATCAACGATCTTTATTTCAAGGAAAGTAGCACTAGAAAAGCAAATAGGGAGTACAATACGGAACTCCTTTATTTATGTAACTACATAAACTTCCACAACGGAAGAGACTGTAACTATTTTTTTCTTTCTTAGTCTCTCCGGTCGCCGAGGGTGACAGCCTGCACAATGAGCGCTCGCTGTTCATCTCGCAGCATTTGTAGTCTCGTCTCGAGGCGCATTATGTTTTCATTTGCCGCGCGCATGCGGTCTCCTACGACGGCAGGGCTCGCCGGACGCAGGTGCCTCAAAAAGGCTCTTAAGGCAAATCGGCGTTGACCCAGCTCATTCTCGATTTCCTGGATTTCTTGTGAAATTTGAAAAAGCCTTTCTGAAACTGCAAGAGCTGCCATACCGCGCTAATTATAAAAATTTTTTATTTTCTTTTAGAGCTCGAAGGCTTATCGAGTTTCTATTTATAGAGTAGAAGTAGAGTAATCCCGCCATGCGGCACGAATTTGATGACAGGCATAATCCTTACTAGTTTTCTGCAGTTGAGTACTATACATGCCTGTTTAATGAGCAAACTAACTACCTTGTGAAGCAAATACACCCTCAGAATCACACTGCCTGTGTGAACAACCTAACTAACTTTGCATAACCAGCTTCAACAGTTACGCCTAATCAATCACTGTTAGGATAAGCGAAATCGAAGAGGTTAGTTAGAAGGTAAGGATAGCATGATTAACTAGTTGCGGGTCTTTTGGATCATGGGCCACAGCTACTTGGGTAGAGACCGCTGAACATCATTTTGGCAGGCCGAGGCTATATTATATGGGCTTAGGCCTTTTGATGGCTGTCATCTAGCTAGGGCTATTTGAACTAGTTTAAAGACTTGCCCCTTCCATTGCTAAGAATGTTGCAAGCTTTTTCCTTTCACCTTCTTGCCATTCTCAATTGACCCTCCAATAGGAAAGTAACTGGGAAGAGTGCTACCAATGGGGCAACTAAACTAAAAGGCATCGGCAATGGGGGGAAAGGGGAGTGGGTAAGCGGGCCCCTTTGCTTTACTTTATACTTAACTTGAAGTTCAGCTTACTTCAAATGAAGGATAAGAAATCGGCCGAATGATTGAAAGACTTATTTCTTATACTTAAAAGTTTTTTATTGCAGCAGAACAAGTCTAATACTCCACGGGTGAACGAATGATTTCAGATGCAGCGACCATGTATACTCCTTCTTAAGTTTAATTTCTTCTATAGCTTGAAGTCTCATCTCGCGATGCCTCTATTGAATTTGTTGTTCTAGACTCACCCCTCTTACCTGGGGCGCAGTCCTTCTTCCCATCTCCTTGGCACTAGTTGGCTTGGATTGGTTGATGTCAGAGAAGTGTCAGGTTCATAAGGGGAGAAAGACTCTAATGCTTTCATTCCTTGGCCTTTAATGCTTTCAGGCTTGCTTGCTTGTTCGGGACTATTCATCTTCTCTTGTAGCTCTGATCTTGGCCTTTGACCATTTATTAATGGTAACTGATCTTATTCATAGGCTACGATAGGCTACGCTCCTCCTTGCCATTCATAGTGGCTGCTACGCTCCTTGCCTTTAACCGAACAACCGGCCGTTAAAAGAAAGAGGGTTGACAACGTAAAATAGAAAAGTCAATTTTTTTAAAAAATGTAATTTAATAAATTACATTTAATAAATTACATTTTTTTGTATATCTAAAGAGGTGTAATATTTTAAATGTAATTTTGGTATCAGCTAAGGAGGGACTTACCAGTACACTTGATCTCGTGCCGTATAAGTGGCCGAGAGAGGAGCCCGTCATTGAAGAGCTCCATGATTAAGTCGACCTACACAGATAATGAGCTGGCAGTAGCTGCAGCTGCCATTGCTAGAGCACAGATGCAGCATGTTCTTGACAGGATGATCACAGAGGAGACCTTGGATGTTGATGGAGCTGAGGTCATATATGAAGTGGAACCGGAGGATTCAGAAGAGTTGCAGCTTCAGGACCTGGAACCTGCACCTGCAAAGCTTGATGACGTGCTTACAGGAGTACAGGATCCTCTAGAAGAAGTCAACCTTGGTACACCTGAGGAACCGAGGATCACCTATGTGAGCTCTCTGTTAAGAAAAGATTTGAAAAAGAAAATAGTAGACTTACTCCATGAGTTCAAAGACTGCTTCGCGTGGAATTACGACGAGATGCCTGGCTTACAAAGGAGCTTGGTGGAGCACAGGTTACCAATCAAGCCTGAGTTCAAGCCGCATCGTCAGTTACCTAGGAGAATGTCCGCCGAAGTAATCCTGAAAGTCAAAGAAGAAATTGAGAAGCTTTTGAAAGCTAAGTTCATTAGACCTACCAGGTATACACAGTGGCTGTCCAACATAGTACCTGTGATCAAGAAGAACGGGAAGCTTCGAGTCTGCATTGACTTCAGAGACTTGAACGTGGCCACGCCAAAGGATGTGTACGTGATGCCCATTGCAGACATGCTGATAGATGCGGCATCCAAGAATGAGTTGTTGTCATTCCTTGATGGCTTCTCAGGTTACAACCAGATCTTCATAGCTCCAGAGGATGTGTCCAAGACCGCCTTCAGGTGCCCAGGTTCCATTGGTACCTTCGAATGGCTGGTCATGCCTTTCGGTTTGAAGAACGCCGGAGCTACCTACCAGAGAGCTATGAACGCCATCTTTCATGACATGCTCGGTCGCTTCATGGAGGTGTACATCGACGACATAGTTGTGAAATCCAAAAAGTCAGATGATCATGTGGAACACCTGAGGAAAGGATTCCAGAGGATGAGGAAGCACCAGCTGAAGATCAATCCTCTCAAGTGTGCTTTCGGAGTTAAAGCTGGAAACTTTCTTGGATTCCTGGTTCATCAAAGAGGAATTGAAGTTGATCAGAACAAGGCTAAAGCAATTCTAGAGGCTAAGCCGCCCCAGAACAAGAAACAGTTGCAAAGATTCCTGGGACAGGTGAATTACCTGAGGCGGTTCATCTCCAACTTAGCTGGGCACCTTGGCACTAGGATGTGAAGCTGTGAACAAATAGTCTCTTGTCCCTTGTTAGACTGCTCTGGCTCGGTACTGTGTCGATTGGGTCATCGGGTTGTTCCATCCACTTGGTCTTCTTTGTACCGTACCCAGAGAAAGGAGAAGATCGAATTAGCTCTGCTAAGGAATCGAAAGCATCCAATCCGCTAAAAGCAGAAAATTACATAAATAAGGTATAGAGCACCCTACCCTGCTCAGAGTGAGCAAAAGCCCGAAAGCAGAGCTTGCATCACGCTCCAAGACTGAGCTAGCAGCCATAAAATAGAGAAATTGGATTACTAACTATATTGAATATGGATCGTTCCCTATCGGCATGCCGAATGGAAAGAACACCGCACTAAATATGTTCTTAAGGAGTAGGTCTTGCCTATCCCTCAAGACGAGTAGCCCACCCAGGCGAGTTATTTAAGATATTTTGTCAGCCTTCGGAGTTGCATTGGTAAGCCCTGTCATAGGCTGCCATTCGTTAATTCAGGTTAAATTGAAGTGCGCAGGTTTCCTATCTTTTCTTTTAGTGATTGCTGGCTTTTTCTTTCCAGAAGTACGAATTGAGGATTCTAGCTTTACCTTTTCTGCCGGCTCGAAGGGACCCTTTCACTTTGAACTTCGTGAGTGAGTAAGTCGTGTCACGCTCTGTCCAAAAGTAAGTAGTAAATGGGCTTGGTTCCTCCTATGTCTTAGTGTAATGCCGTCCAACTTCCTTGCCTTTGATTCGTCGCATCGCAGGAGCCCGACCAGCATCAATATATGGTAGACGTAGCTGTCATTTCTCCTTAATCCGCAGAGAAGAGCGCTGGCTCAAGGGCATGGACTGCTACAAAGGAGGGAAAGTCATTCATCGTAATAAATGATCGATTTCCGTCCGAGATAGAGAAATTGAAAAGGAATCGAAATCAAATCCTTGAGATTCGTCGATCAATCTCCATGAAGCCTTAGAAGAGGAGATGGGGAGGACAGGGTCTTCAGAGAATCGCCTATTTCTAAGAAAGAGTAAGAATCAAGGAAAGCACATTATGAATTTATTCATTTATTTGCCCTTGTAGTTCGGCAATTGCCGAAAAAATTACATAACAAAATGACACTAGCTAACCAACATTATTAGGAAGTTAGCAGGCTGGCTGAGGTAACTCTACTTGCCTAGCCAATCGTATCATTAACCGACGGTTCCAATCCGTCGCTTTTACCTATTCAACCAACCGCTCTCTTTCGAGGCAGCTAACTGATAGCCTGACTGTCCTATGTTGTATGTCCCTCCCTGGAATTGAAGGAAGTCCCGAATAAGAGATTAAGGCCAGAAGAAGAATCGGAAAGAGACCGTGCCCGGCAAGGGGTATGCTTAGATTCCCTTGTTTCAGCGCTAGGGCTAGGGTCAAAGAAGCCTTCCTACATCCGTTTATTCCATAGCCTATCGATCCAAGCCAGATCTGCAGCACTGTGTCTCCTTCCTGAAGGGGCAAAGGTTGAGCCACCAATCTTAGTACCCAGCAAATGATCAAAGCTGAAGCCATTATATGGTTTAACCCCAGCTTCCAACAACCCATCTCTAACCGATGATTACCAGTTCCTAAGCTCCGGACTAAACACAACTGCCTTCTCAACCCACTCGTACGACTCGTTCACAACTCTCAGGTCCCAATTGATACTCAATTTCTGATAGAATTCCTGGTCTTCTCTACTGTAAAAGCCGGCATTTATGACACTGCTGCCGCCGCGTTGGAGACCCCATTCTTGGATGTGAAGGCTTGGGCAGGGGAGTCAAATGTATCAGTTTTGCGATTTGAGGCCTACCAGTCTTGATACATATTGCTGTGAGTAACCATAGAAGAACTACACGAAGCCCACATCACCACATGTCAAGCATTAACTTCAACATTATCATCACAAGCAAAATTGTTCGCTTAGTTCTTATTTTTTCTTTTCTTTTTGAGGATTGAAGACCAAGTTTTTGGCTCTTGTTGACAAAGAAGGTCTAAAAAGGCAAATTAACGCATTTGAAGGTAACCACCCTACTAGTATAGTAGAAAGACCTATCGGACCTGTGAAAGTCTCGTTTTTTGACTAAACTAAGAAAGACGGGCTTTGCTTTGCTGCGACGAGGATGCCCTTTTTTAATCAGCCAACGTCAAGACCTGCAACAGAGTCCTACCACGTTAAGGGAGAGCACCCAACTTGCTTGTTGACACGTGAGGGGAAATAGGAATATGAGGTGGCAGGATTTCTCACTAGAGCCCTATGGTAGTGATGGTTGGTCCCACTACTCCTTCGAGTGCCTTTTGCGCTTAGCGTCGGAAAGAGGTGCTTCTACAGCGAAGGTGCTAAAACCTAAAACTAGGCGAACTTACTTCGGAAACTTAAACGAATCAATCTCCCCGCTTCTCCTATTCCATTAGTTGGTTCTGCAAAGAAGTAGGAGGATAACAATTCATTATGAGGTTCCATAGAGCTTTTGTCAGATGCCTGGTTACCATTCCTGAGTCAGACTTTGTGAAACTGGCCGGTCTTTACTTCGAATTGATAAATAAGTTTGAAGGCATAGTTTTCAATGACCTCTGAGAACTATCTGAAAGAGCCACTAGATATGAGACTAAGATAAGAGTTTCAGAGGAAGAAGAAAGTATATAGTACTCACACTGAGCCAGTAGACTCACTCTCGTTCGTTGCACCTCTAGATCAGTGGAGGTCGAAAACAACTTGATTGCATTGATAGCATTCAAAGCACGGAATCTCCCATCCCTAGATGAAGGAACGAAATCCCCGCCCTCAAGTGGTATACCCTTACCCTTGGTTAACCGACATGTGATATTTTATTTTATATATTGTCTCGGGGATGAAAGGAACTGAGAGAACAGAAGAACTTGATCTTAAACTTACATATGCTATTTGAATATCTGCTTTTTACTTTGAGGGCTGGTTTCAGGAAATGAGAGCATTGACATTCAATCTGGCATATTTTCTTACGAAATTGAGTTCTTAGGTCTCAAAGCCTGATTGATGTGTTGTAACATCCACTGACTAAAAGAACTACCCTTTGGTAAAAAAATCCCAGGTAAAGTCCATTTATGTTAAAATCTATAGTGTAGTGGCTGGTTCCTCTACAACTACATCATAAGAAGAAGGCAAAAGGAGAAGGTGAACCCGAAATCCGACCTGGCTGACTTGATTCTTTGTTGAGTTTGCCTATTTCCTTGTGTTCTACGCTTTAACTGGAACCTGTGCTTTTAGATTGACTTTACCACCCTAGGAGAAGGCAGGAGGAAAGCATTGGTTTCTGGCTAAGACATACGATCGATCAGGTGAAAAAGACTTCTAAGAAAGGCTTTTTCCCGCGAGTTGGCTTTCGCTTTCTTTTCGATGGCTTGCTCGCTTGGTTGTTTAATACATTTAATACAGTCAAAGTGAAGTGGTCCCTCATCTCGTTCTTGGGTGTTCACTCCATACCTTCCGGCAAAGCGGCTCTTCTCCGGAACCTTGCAGGGCATGCTATCCGCTTCAAAAGGACCAGTGACCCATTGGATTGGATCACTCCCCAATCTGGTGGTGATGAGACAAGGTTGACTGCTGGTATTCTATTGTGCTATCCCATGGCATTCTCTAGCCCAGTGGCAACGAAACCGGGCTTTGAGTTGGTGAATACTACCTGGAAATAGCCCCATTGAGTAAGAGATGACCCTTTTCCAGCTCCGCCCGCGTACGTACCTATTACACATTACACAATCTCAAATTTCTCTTGAGTGAACTACTAGCAATTCTAAAAAAGAACGACTAGGGGAATGATTTAATAAATTTATAAGAGATAAGCTGTGATTGCTGTAGAAAAAGGCTATTCCTTCTCTTGTCACAAGAATAGCTCTTCTTTAGCGAAAGTCTTCTGATGTAGGCTTACTTTCTTACGTTCGTTCTTAGCCTGAGAACTAGGAGTTCAGCTTCAATCCCATTTGCTTTCTTTGGCGACTGTAGCCTTAGAGAGCCTTCCCTTACAGATGCGCTATTCCCCTCAAATCTCCTTATTAGCTCGGGGATGAATCTATTGGGAGACCTTACTCGCTGGAGGTCAATCACAATCGGGTTCTCTCGCCAAGTGCCAAAAAGGCTAGTTGCCTTTCAAAGCCCGTATTCTGTGCATCTTTCGCTGAGAAGCCAATTCCTTCTCTAACTAATGCTGCCCGTTTTAAGCTTTAAAAGAGCACTGTCGGAAGGCAAATCGAATCTCTGCGGCCGTAACTGCATGATCGATATCAAGCCATGTAGATCTATGAAACTACAGCCGAACAAAATGCCGAATAAGAGTGCCTCGAATAGGTCTCTTCTTTCCGAAGGTAAGGGAAGGAAAGGGAGACTTAGCATCCGATTCTCGCAATAGACTCTTTCTGGGAGGTGTGCAAGAAGAGGCATCTCAGTTCGGAAAGCTAGAGATTCACCAAGGATTGAAAGCCAGTCTAGGAAAAGAGAACTCTTCAAATCCAGTCAGGGAATTCCAGCATTCCCGACGGAAAGAGGTCTTGGAGTGATCCGACCCGAACAGTGAACTCAATAGATCAGTCAGTGAGTTCAGGGAAGACATGCTAAAAGTAACACCTTCCCATGCCATTCAATGCAGTTGAGAAAGCAGAGTTCATAGGCTAGCTGGCTCACTTCCCGCCGGATCGATGGCAGAGAATAGTTACTTCACCATTAGATTAGAAGAAGCAGTTGCCTTCACTCAGAGGTAATGCTAGTGAGACTGTCCTGGAAAGAGATTGGATAGCATTCACTGTCCGGAAAAGGCTGGCTAGCCACTTCCCTTATTCAGAGTGGGACCCCTATGTCGAGTGGTTGAGTTTTTCTCCTTCATCTCGTCTTCAGCTACCACGCTTGGACTTTGCTTTGTCGGAAATTCCTTCTTTGATTGCTGACCTCATCCATGAGATGCAGCTGACAATATAATAGAAGAAGACATGGCAAAAGAAAGGGCTTACCCTACGACTTAGACTGGGAATGAATGCCTTAAAGCACCTAGTCCGACATCGACAACTCCAACTGAAACTACCCCGAAAGAAGACACCTACGGCATGGACTTTATAATCCGTTAACTTCGTTCACAATTTCCCCAGCTATAATAAGTTAGACTTTCCAGAATTAGCATCTCGCCCTCTCTAATTGAAGAATTGGCTGTAAGTTTAGTCTTCAGTTCTCTCTTTTAATGGTGTAGATAGCCTGGTACATATATAAATCTTTCATAAACCCTTTATTCCATCGTGTGGTTGTCTGAGCCAAGGGGATCAGGTTTCGGTGGAAAGGAATCTTCTCATCTAGAGACCAGGGCGAAATATCATGGACCTAAATAGTTGGACGAATGCTGACTCGCTGTCTAGCTCACAGAGAGGGCTTTCTCTTCTTGTTGCTTCTGGGTTCTTGAGAATGGTCTAAGGTTGGTTCTAAGGCTGGTCTGGAACCCTTCCCTTGAACAGGAGCTTCAGTTTAAGTAGCCGCTGGTGTCGAAGCTGAAACTGCAGGATCTGTTGTAGACGCAGGAGCTTGTCTCGTCCGCTACTATCTCTCTGATGATCGATGTTGGTTACAATTTGCTTTTTTACTTTACATTATATAGGCTCGCTCCAGTTCGCTATTCTTGTGATTTCGAATGCTAGCTGGTGGGCTTTCAAAGGTATGGGACGATCAGGATGGCTTGGTCCAGCTCCCTTTAATCTTTAGATCAATCATATGCCCTCCTCAACCTTTTCTATTAAGGCGATGTCTGACCCGGTCCTGTTCATGTTAGAGTGCTCTTATCCTATCAAGCTTGGTTTGAATGGCTTCCGTGGATCGCTCTTTCTATCGTTATCAATGGAATGCCCTTATTAGTTTAGTAAAGCTTATGGGTTGCTATTGCGCTTTCCGTTCCCTTGTGTTGTGTCATGATGGTTTACGGGCGAGTGACTTTTCCTTCACGAGCTTTGACACCAAAGATTCAATTCAATAAAGAAGTTCATAGAATGAAGGCTCTTCTTTATCTTGTTTTACTCGTTCTTATGTTGTGTTGGTACTTTTTCCAATGCTATTGAGTCTTCTGCCCGCGATTGCTTCTGCTTATTCATGTGCATGTGTTATCCCTAAATCCCCATCAAAATAGAAATCCTCAAAAACTACCCATTCTGAAAGTTTTCCTTATGTCGCAGCAACCAGTAGCCGGTGTTGGAGGAAATTGATCAAAGTCAAAAGGCTAAGAGATTGATTCACTTCCTCTCCTTACAGTCTTTCATTGAACTACCTTCCACGATCTTGGCATTCCATTCCTTGTTTGGTACAACAAAGCATTGTCCCGGGGACCTTAATGAACAAATTCAATGAAATCATAAGATAATCAGATTATTCTCATACTATAACACAGACTAAAAGCTACAGCAAATGTCATACGTAAGAAAGAGAAGGGATTCACGTGCGAAGGGAACTCACCTGTACCGATAGCAAGGAGAACTCAAACTCGATTTAGCTTTCTACCACTGGCTTCTACAGACTCCTCTATCTGAAAAAGGAAACTCGGTAATACGCTATCAGAAAATAACCTTCCTCAAAGGACAGATATGGGGCACTCTCCAATACCCTATCATGTCCCGAACTAGCCTTCCTTGACGGAGACAAAGATAGAGATAGCTTTCTTGCCCTATCCCGAGCTAGCCTAGAACCCTAAAACCCACTTGCCTATTTGGCTCGTAGAGAAAGCCTATTCTGCCATATAAAATATTCCCGGACATACACATATAGCGAAGGAATCCAACCCCTCCTGTTATACTACACAGGCTACAAGGGAACTCTCAACGGGCAATAAAAGAGGAAAAAACTTCAAGTAGATCAATCCAAACTCACAATGGAACTAGCTCGCAAAGAAGGAGCAGAAATGTCACTGGCGTTGTAGCGCGCGAGTCTGAGCCAGACAATTTGACTCCTGGGTAAAGTAACTAACTTGCTACTTGCTCTTGATGCGAATTAGGAAGAATACACAGCAATAATACGCTCTTTCGGAGAGGTCGTGCCTATCTCAGATCAAGAATAGAATAAGCTGCTAGTCTTTTCGCCTTATCTGCTGTTTGCATCTTAGCATACGGCATTAGCGGTCTAGTGCCAATACCGCTTGAGACGCTAACTATAAATATATTAAGAGAATAAGCTGCACATTCAGGGGAATAAGCGCTCTTGGAGGAAGCAACTGACAACGTTACTGTCCGAGGAGTCAATAAGTGCCTCACTTTACTGAAAGCAAGGAATGAATTCAGCAAATAGAAAATGGATTCGATACAATTATTTTGACTACTTCTTTCTTAGACGAAATTTCATAAGAGAGAAAGCTTTTAGCGCCGTTACGTTACTGGCTTTGTTGCTTGGTTCATGGCTTCATTAAATAGAGGTTAACCTGGTTCTACCCGTTGAGGACAAAAGCATCTTATTAAAAGAGAAGAAGCATCTCTCTTCTCTGAAAAGGCTACCCACTTCCCTTAGTCATAGTAGGAGTCGAAACTATGCCACCTCGTCAACTCGGGAAAGCTTCTGCGCTCCTCACCTTTGAAATTGAGGACTTGGTTCTGGCAATCACTGATAGACTTCCCCTCCTTCTGCTCTTAAACACTTTCTAGTGACCAAGACTCTCTTTTTCTGATCATCATTGCTTTTTTCGTCCTTCATGAATGAAAGTCATGATGGGAGAGGCAGGCTAAGTCAACCTTCCCCCCTAAGAGATAATGTTATGCATCCTAATTTGAAGCGCCAGTAGTAGTAGTATAAAGAATGTCCCTTTCAAAGTACAAGACAACAAGCCCAGCTAAAAAGGAAAGTGGGAAGATCTTAGATCTTGATATTACGATATCTTCCTCAAAAGGCCGTCAAAGGGCAGGTTGTCCAAAGACGATTGGGGAACTACGAGTGAGAAGGGTAATAGGCGCACTCAGGCAAGTATTTAAGCTTGGTATTCGGAGCAAGCTAAGGGCGAAGGCAAATCGGAATTAGAAAGTGGAAAGGGAATGCGAGACAGGAGGCCGGAGGCAAGCCCAAAACTGTAGATATAGGTCTTTCTTTAAGTAAGTTCCTCAAGTAAAAGGCTTCCCGCCTAACATAAAAGACCCTCGATATCATTGCGCGAGCGCTGCTGCTTGCTTCGTCCCTTCAAATATTATAATATTTTTTGCCTAGTGGAAATGGGTTTTCATGTTGGTCATTTCTTTCTTCTTTCTTTCTTATTCCTTCTCCTCTTGATGTTAGTGATCTCTATCACAAGGAACATAGTGGCGCAATGATCACTTTCACTGTGGAAGATGCATCCGCAGCTCACCTAAGGATGCTGGCGGGTCAATAGGACACATCGCTTACCAGTTGTTAGGTTAGCTATGGTAAGCGGTTCAGGTCATCACCAATAGGATTTGATCCTTCCGCCGTGGTTGATTCAGCCTTTAGGGCGGCATATAATAGTGCCGGGATTAGAGACCAGATTGGATTGATTCATTATTGGAATTGGGCTTGGTCCGATGGCTGTTCTCCACTAACTTTACGACTAGACGTTACCGTTATGGACTTCTGGAGTTCGTTCGGTCTGAGTCCGAGCCCTCTTTTACGAATTATGGGAAGAAGCTTTACCTACTTTGGTAAACTTCGTTCAGCCTTGCGATCCTGCCGCGGCGTCAGCAGTCACTGGTGATTACCCTTTATCTGAGCAGGAGACAAGGGGGAGGCCCAGCTTTCTCATTCTTTGGATATTCAATCTCTAATCCTCCCAGACCTTTGTACACCGAAGGTGGCTAATCCCTCCTCTTTTTCTGATATGCGCTTCTTTGGTCAGAATAGAGACATAGAAGAAGAGTTCACACTGAGTCGATTCTCTTGGAATCGTTAGCACGTAAGAACCCGGAAATCACAACCAAATAAAAAGTACCACTAAGACCCAAACTTAGAAACTAGAACTACAGCCTTAACTACACTACAGAACTTTATGCGAATAATCCGGTTTTTGAAGAGCTACTTCGGACCCATCCAAGCAAGATTTCTCATGCGATCAAGGGCATAGAATGGAAGGAAGAAGGGCTTTCTCTACCGCATAAGCAGATTAATCATATATTATATATATATATCTAGTGTTTTCTTGCAATAAGGCCGATCGTCCATGTCGTCAATTTCCCGAGTGGAAGGCCCTTGACGGTAGTGCGTTAAGGAAGTGGTGCTCCGAACTATACCTCTTTCGGTCTGTCATCTGCCGCTTTCTTGTCACGGGGCGAAGTTTTCCCTTTGCCTGCCGCTCCGAAAAAGCACAGTCCCTGAGAAGCGGAATCGCATCCCTAACAGCAAGCTTTGCATTCACTATCCAAGCTCATATTGCGATCCAGCCTTGCTTTATTCGTTAGCAAGCGATCATGAGCCACCTTTCAAAGGAAAAAACTTAAGCCTAGGGACGGTCAGAATAATCTTCCATACCAACTTAAAAATGGGGTCAACAATGCCCAGCTCCCAATCCCGAAAAGCCAGCCTGGCCGCAGATTTGACAGAGAATACTCCCGAGCGAGTCTCCCCCCAGGTGACACTGTCCCCAGTCTGCGACATGTTTGTCAACCAAAATAGAATGGATTTTGAAAGAGATTTCATTAGGGATGAACTGCTGCAAAAAATCCCAATTGCACTTATTAGATTATCAGCAGACAAATAGTCAGAGATCACTTTCTCCTGCTCTACCACCTTCTTTCCTTTGAGAATGCTTCTCCATGTATAAGAGTGCCCCCCCTGTTTGGCTACCCCTTGCAAGAAAGTCCTACTTTGCTATTTTTTCCTTCATATTTCAGCCCATAGACTGTTCTTCCCCTCTGAGGTCAGTTTCCACCCGCCATGAAAGCTTCATTCATCTTGGAAGAGACTTTCAATCCCTTTACCTCCTCCCCCAACAGATCGAGTTATTTCATCCCTTGCTTGACCCCGAGGATCCCTCAATACTCAATGCTTCATCAACTGGCTCAGACATGGGTGTGTAAATGAAATAACTATGGGCCAAACCATGCTCATGGAGCTTGTTTTTGTTTTACCGAAGGCATATTATAGTGAATTTAAAACTTCATTTATTCATGAAAACCCGTGTTTTTTGGCTGAAACCACTTTACCGAAGGACAGTTCATTTCAAACTGAATTTTTTTCAAAAACCCCGTAATTTTCGTTACTTTATCATTTTCCTTAATAAATGGAATTTCAAATTGCATTTATTTCATTTTCCCGTGTTTTTTGGATGAAATGAGTTTTCCTTCGGTAAGTTCATTTGAAATTGAGACTTTTTCATAAACCCCGTGTTTTTGGCATTAAAATAGGATACATATAAAGACAGAAATTGACCCTTAATCGACTTTAATATGCCTATCGCTACGCCCCTCGCTTTGTTAGCTTCTTGTTAGCAGTACTAGTTTGTAGTCTTTATTGACCTGGAACACAAGCCTTACCAGCCAGCCTGACCTGACCTTCGGAACTCTCTTGTCCTAACCTTACTACCTCCGTCTCTTAACTCTCTTCTCATACTCCTCGCTCGTCTTTCTTGGCGTACTCCAGTTAGCTCTTCTCTGTAAGAGCCTTGTCTTTTCTCATGTATTCTATTCGCCTATTCTCTGTGCGTCGGTGTGGGTATCTTCTCCTATTGATTCATTTCCTTCGATGGAAACCCGGGAATTTGTATTTCCTTTTCGATGAATGGTTGCCTTCTTCTTTCTTACTGTTGACATGGCTTAATTCATCCGCATCCGCTGGAGGAATGGTGGAAGGGATCGATCCCATATCCGGTGAAAGGCCAAAGGCAGCATCTTACCTGGCAATTTCCTTATTAATAGAACCCAACTCAGCAAAGTCCTTAGCAAAGGCCGATGTCCCATCAGGCATCCTCCGCCATATAGCAAACCCTATTTCAAAGTGTGAGTTTTGTAAGCTCTTCGCTTTCACACTACCGAACATAACTATATTTGGCACGCAATCTAAATTCCTTGTTTGGAAGATAGATCTAGGAGAAAGCAAATGGTTTTCTGCGATCACATACGAAAATAGTTGAACTTGACATCCTGATACCGATAGAAAGACGAAATCCGATACAACAGCTGATCTTGCGACATCGGAAGATACCTTTGCGGCAGTATGTTCCCACGGAGCGGTTAAGAGACGGGAAATGGAAGTCTAGCTGGCGTCTTTCTTATCAAGCCAAGCTGGTTATGAGAAACAACTATAGAAGCTAGTGGAGTGGCCAGACCAGAGGAGTTCCGATTCAAAAGATTCCGATTGCCGATGGATGATGGCGATGCCGAGGCAACTGACTTAGAAGCCTTTGCTTATGTTGTACTAGCAGCAGCTATGATTCTTCCTCCTATGGGTGAATTGGACCAAGGTCAGTGTTTTCGACTTCCCTTGAAAGGACAGTTGACTTTATTTTATTGCGTACTTCTTTCCATCCTGATAAGGAGATCCTTTGGAAAGTTCCTAGAAAGTCTTCTTCATACGCTTATTCTCTGACCAGAACGCCGTACCATGTAACAAGAGAAAAAACCTCTTATTTCTAACTAAGAGAAGATTCGCCGCAACGCAAACAGCTTATTCAATGCCAATGCTAAACCCTACTGACTGAATGGCTTCCCCTCCCTCTCCCTTCTTATTCTGCCTTACCCTTCTTTCTTCCTGCTGAGCCAATAAGCTCCAATCAGGCATGAAAGCACGAATTCAAAAATTCAACCACGAGGGATGCCAAGCAGCTCTGATTCTCCTCCTAGTGGGGCTACTCACTCACTGTAGTCTAAACCCTCTCTTTTTCCAATAGAGAGAAAGTTAGTGCTTCTACCCGACCGTAATAGTCTCACTTCGTTTATAAAGAGCTTAGCAAGCATCTAAGACATAACTGGTAGAGAACTAACTAGGAGAAGAAAGACAAGCAATACAGTCAGGCAATTCCATTGTTGATGTAGTTGCTTCTACGATTGGCTTAGTGTAAAGTGTACCTGAGCAGGGAATCGAGCTAACTCTTCTTAAAAGAAAAGAACTACTTTTTGATTATAGCGCGATCCTTCCCCGAGGGAATGAGTGGTATAACAAGAAGGAAGGCAAGGCATGAATTTTAAATAAGCTAATAAGCTCTTTTTGCGATTCGGCGACCATTAAGACGATTATCCGCATATAGATCTAGTTACCTTTCAAACAGCGGATTTTTTCCTTGTTTCATAATCAGATCAAGGAATTGGGACAACCCAAGCCAAGGATGATGCAAAACCTTTGGCACCAGCTAAGGCGACCTCCTGCGCAGGGTAGATGAAAGGTATGCCCATTGTACCCGTGGTTGGTGCATTCATTGATGCAAGTCCCGGATCGATCTATTTATTCTTTCGGCTAGCCGTACTCATTCCTCTTGTTCAGATTCTTTCTTCCTTCCTTCGTAGGGAGTTGCCCCCCCCTCTTTCTAATTTCTATTTTCGTATAGAAAGAAGTCTGGGCGCTTTTACTCAGCTTCCGGAACTCCTCAACAAGAGCCTAAGCCCCTGCTTGGTCCTTTGCCTGGCACTTGAAATGAAATTTGCATTGTTTGTTTTAGTTAGGAGTTTGACTTTATCGGGAGTGGATCTCTTGAACTAGAAACTAGTTTATAAAAACCTTAGGGGAAGCCATCTATCAGCGAAGGTCTAAAAAACAAGATTTCCATAAAAGCAGGGGTCTCTATCGGGCTTTCTCTCGGTGCGAGCACCTATTCCCCCACTACAGTGAGCGTGGTATGTCGCTAGCATTTAATCAATTGAGAGTTGAATTCATCAAACAAGTTCCTATGGGCTTAGCAAGAGAAAGAAATAGAAAAATCTTTGTTTTAATCGGGAAATCCGTGGTTTAGTGGCTAGGGTGTCTACCTGTGCATCTTGGGGAGGTTGCTGCTGGGAAAGAGAGTTTCATTCCACTCGAGAAATCATCAAAAAAGACAGATTCGATTCTTGGAATTGGTGTGCTAGCTGCTCTATAAAAGGGCGAACTTACTGAAAGAACCAGTGAGGAAAGGTCGTATTTGTACCCCGGTTGGAAACCTAAAGTAAAGAAAAAGTAGGTCATATTAATTAAAATACGAAATTCTCGATTTGGAGATTCGTTGTTCTTGCGAAAAGAGGCTGATTGGGGGATTATAGGTTTCGGCTGTTCCTTCCGCCCCTAAGGTCTTTCTCTTTTGCCTAGGTACTGCTCTACGGAAATCAATATCGAATAGAACGAGTTCTGGTTCTCCAATCAAGCTACCAGTTCGACATGCTCAACACTTGCAAATCTCCCTTCTCGTTTGGGGGTTACACTAGCGCTAGGCGAACGTTCTGATCCAGCTACCCCAACAACTCCTTATTCCAAAATGGGCATTCATCCGTGGAGTGGCCAATGGGCAACTTCTTCCCCTTTTAAGGCCTCTTCTCAAGAGAGGTTGGGCTGGTAAATTCATACCTGAAGAAGAAGGACCGAGGGTGCTTTGGAGGGTAAGGTACCGATCAGATCAAGGAATTGCGTAAATAATGCGGCTTGAGCGGCCACTCTTTCCCCGCCGTGCGCAAGACTCAGGAAGTCATTTTCATTTGGCGGTATCGTATATAATAATATAGAAATGCTTTCTTTAGTTTATCGTATAAAATAGAAAGGAAAGGCTGCATTTAGGAGTGATCCTCTTTCAAGACTGAAAGGAGGTTTTCGATGTACTTGATTGTATTTTTGTCGAGATTGGCTTGGTCTTCAGTCTACTTTAGTAGAAGATCAAAATCATGCTTTGGATTCAACACCCAAAGACTCCCATGTCTTTCTTGGTTGGTAAACCCAACTGGCTATTTACAAAAAGTCTTGATTCACTGAAGAAGCGGAAACAACAAAACAAGATATATATACAAATGGAAAAACTAATTGAACTCATTAAGGAGCATGCTAATTTTATCAAGGGTTTTCTGTTATCCGTTCTAGTATGCATCATTCTAGTCATTATAGGTATTTATTATTTAATACATAAATTGAATATGTTAATACAACTATTAAATACGAGCTTCTGGGTGCACCAAGACACCCTAAAATGGGTACATGAGTACAATATAAGTACTGGTGCTAAATTTCTATATGAAGTGCATGTGGGGAATGATGGGACAACGCTCAAGCCTATTCCATTTCCTAAAGAAGTAGGCCCCGCCCCGCTTGCTCCGTCTTCTCTCGGGTGCCAAGACGCAGTCTCCGCCTCCGCTTCCACTGCTGCAGACTCTGTCACGCCCAACAGCCCTCTTGAGCGATTTGAAATAATCCCATTGATTCCTATGAAGATAGGAGACTTGTATTTCTCATTCACAAATCCATCTTTGTTTATGCTTCTAACTCTCAGTTTGGTCCTACTTCTGTTTTATTTTGTTACTAAAAAGGGAGGAGGAAAGTCAGTACCAAATGCTTGGCAATCCTTGGTAGAGCTTATTTATGATTTCGTGCCGAACCCGGTAAACGAACAAATAGGTGGTCTTTCCGGAAATGTTAAACAAAAGTTTTTCCCTCGCATCTCGGTCACTTTGACTTTTTCGTTATTTCGTAATCCCCAGGGTATGATACCTTATAGCTTCACAGTTACAAGTCATTTTCTCATTACTTTGGGTCTCTCATTTTCTCTTTTTATTGGCATTACTATAGTGGGATTTCAAAAAAATGGGCTTCATTTTTTAAGCTTCTCATTACCCGCAGGAGTCCCGCTGCCGTTAGCACCCTTTTTAGTACTCCTTGAGCTAATCCCTCATTGTTTTCGCGCATTAAGCTCAGGAATACGTTTATTTGCTAATATGATGGCCGGTCATAGTTCAGTAAAGATTTTAAGTGGGTTCGCTTGGACTATGCTATGTATGAATGATCTTTTCTATTTCATAGGGGATCCTGGTCCTTTATTTATAGTTCTTGCATTAACCGGTCTGGAATTAGGTGTAGCTATATTACAAGCTCATGTTTCTACGATCTTAATCTGTATTTACTTGAATGATGCTACAAATCTCCATCAAAGTGGTTCTTTTTTTATAATTGAACAAAAGCGAGGAGCGGAAGCCAGTCGACGGAGAGGAGCGGATATGAAAACGAAGGCTAGATTTTCTTTTGTCTCTTCCCCGACCAATTCATACCTTTTAGTGAGTAGTCGTCCAATTCCGGCCGGTATTTGCTCCCTTTCTCCGGTCTTACTAATTTGTAAAGATTTGAGATTCCAGGGCAACATCCTATTATTTTAATAAGCTTCTTAAGTTAATCGAGTAGCAGACTCTGATTTCAGTGCACGTGTGGAAGACAACTCTGTTTAGCCAGCAAGCATAGGAAAAAAATCCCCCCGGGGAACTTACTATTAATGCTAATCCATTAGTTCTAGCTCGAAGTTTGCCCTTAGCTGTCTCGAAGTTAGCTGCTTGGCATGAGTAGCTTGGGCAGTCTTAGTGAGTAGCTTGGCTTGCTCATGCGGGGCTTTGGAAAAGAAAGTCACCAGGGAATTCATATACTAATCTTATAATCCAGCTCGAGAAGTTTTTTTGTTTAAAAGTAGATCGGGAGTTCAAGCAGATGTTAAATTAGGGTGAGGTTGACTATTCGGCCACTTAGCTAAACGAAATCCTGAGTATCGACTGTCGTGTGAGTCTCGACCAATGTGTAGCTGCCGTTAAAAGGCTATAAGTAACGGCATTCTCAGCCGCTCAAGAGTCAAGAGACTGACTATCTCTCTCTTTACACAATTTCAGCAGAGTGACTACTGATTTCTGCTCGTAGTTCCTCTCTTGTTAGTGTACTCGTGATAGAGTACTCGTGCAACAGCGCTTACGGCTGCTCGTAGCTATTGTATGCATGGGGGTAACGAGATATTGATTGCACGGTAGTTAGGAGCGAAGACTTTCTCTCGCGGTAGTGCGCTTACGACGTGCTCGCACCGGTCGACTACAAGGCCCTATACCAAGGTATAGTACAGGTGGTGGTCTCTCACTGGGGCGAAGTAAACTAGTTGGGTCCTGACTCTCTGTCTCTGCATCCTGCCCGCTCTTTTTCTCTGACACAATACCAGTCTATTCCGGATCTTCGGAAGCCTGCCAAAAGTACTAAAGATGGAGGAGCGCTCCAGCGAGCGTCATATCGCTTCCAAAGATTTCGAACGATTCGTACAAAAAGGTACTCCTTTTTCCAATGACACGGAGCGGAGGAAGTGTATTAAGGTTGACGATTCGCTTTGTGCGGGCTTGCATCCGATGCCTTCCAGACAACTGCCTTGTCTAAGTAACCACGGAGAAGAGAGGAGATCAAAGAATGCCTACCCCCCTCACTCATAAATGCGGGTACAACAATAAGAACAAGGCGTAAAGCCCTTAATCAGCACGTAAGAAAGAGCTTCACGCAATTGCTCATCTCCTAAACGGGAAGCAACCAAAACCTTGTCGAGGCAAGATGAGATATGGGTCTCTACCTGAGAAAAGATAGAACAAATTGTCCGCTCATCGGTCTTGCGGGGAAATCAATCAACAATTGTTCGCTCAAAAGGCGGAGCCGCCATCATGGCTTTTGAAGTACTAAGGGGAAAGTTTCCACGGTGTTGGTCCTCGGACTGCCCCGGTAACTAGCGTTCCTTTCGTGCCAAGCAACTTCTACAGTTTTTTAATCACCGCACGTTTCAGTAATGGTTAAAAAAAAAAGGGACATACCCTAGTTCAAGCTGCTGGTTACTACCCGTGCCAAAACACTTCCCCCTTTTTGGTCTCATGCGAAAAGGGATCAGCTCCTTACCTTAATAACTTGCTTATCCGAAGCTAATCCTATGGCTTTGGGCGCAATCCATTGGAGCGAGTCAAGTCCCAAAGTCTACAGCAAGCACCCGAAAGTGGGTTTTTTTGTCGAGGAATGACTCTTGAATCCGAATCGATCAAGCTTAGGGAGAACTTTTCTTTATCTAATGTCGCGATAGAACCTTTTTTGATTCTCATGAGAGAAAGTACGAAAAAAACAACAATTGAGATGGAAACTTGTTCCGGCAAGCAAGCCATCCAATCCCTATTTACTAAAAAAAACATACCTGTTGAAGATTTATTTCCTTCGGAGCGGAGGTTTCTCTGCTTGCCATTCAAAAGTATTCGCTTCTGAAAGCTAATTCAGAGTTAGGGATTTTTGACCTTATTTCCCAGGGTAGGAGGTACTTGAAGACCGTGTCTTTAGCTTGAAGTCCGTCATCTCGCTTTCTGAGCTATACGAAATCGCGGATTGAGAGGCTCGCTAGCTTGTTACGACTGAACTAGCCCTGCCTTAGACGGAGACTGAATTGACTGCTAGATAGATGGTTAACTTTACTTTCCTTCGAAAGGGAGTTATAAACTTTCTGCGCTTGCTTCCTTCTGCCCGTGGGGCTGGGACTAGACCATTACCTATGACTTCGACAAGTAAACTTATCTTTCTTTGAGTTCGTTGCACTTGCATCGCGAGACTCCGTATCACCTTGCTGACTTTCTCCTTTGGCGATATTAACATATCACCTAACTCTAGAGCTGGCTCCACTCCGTTCCACTCACGCTGTTCGGGGAGTCGCGGGGGGCAGTGGATGGTAGCCTCGGTTTTCGCTCTATCTATTCTATTATCTTAGTGGCAGACTCGCGCTTTCTACTAGGCTAGGATAACTTCTTCAGTGCTGTCGTCAATAAGGCACAGGCAGGTCGGTGCTTCTTCAGCCCACGGATTGCGATCTATAGTGAACATCAATCTTTCCTGCGAGGACTTACCTATTAACAGACAGAAGAGTCTTGCAGCCTCCCTCGATCGAGACCTGACTATGAACCCTATCTTACCGCTTCCGCTTGAACCACCAGAACACTTGCTCCAACAATTAATTACATTGCCCGCTTTGTTTCACCGATCCACGGAACTTACTTCGCCTGGGCGTCATCTTTCCTTTCATTCACTAGTTGAGTACTTCCTCCTGTCAGATAGAAGCTTTTCAAAGGGTGCTTCGCTTCCACCGGGAGGATTTCCTTGATTGCTCCTATTCCACTACGGCTTTTAAACCTATGAAACTACGGCTATTTGCTCACTGACTCCTATTATTGAGATGGAAACTTTCCGGGTGCGCAAACGAATCACTCCCTTGGAATGCCTCTTTCGAGATTGGAGACTTCTGAAATATCAGCTATATCTGCCGACCCTGAAGTGTGACTTTCCTTGATTGATGAATTGCCCTTTCCGAAACCGTACGGTACGCGATCAATTAGTTATTCATCGAAGGTACTGAGGCGGGAAATAGAATATGGGTAAGATGGCGGAATGAAGCGACCTGCGCCAGTGCTTTTATCCCTTTTTTTAGGTAGGGGTAGCCCAATTGAATGCTTAGAAACCGCATTGAATGGACTTGTAGTATCATTACCCATTTATCGTGATCCAATTCGAAACTGAGCTTATCGGTGGAAAGATGTAGTGTGGCGAACAAAGGACTTCCGACTTGTTATTCATGATGAGGTTAGTGGACGAGAAAGAAGAGAATCAAGGCCGGACGAACCCATCCAGTGGTTTATCTCGCTACATGCCCATCGCCTCGGACCCTTATTTGTACACATCCGCTTCATCGTATGTGTAGATCATAGCCGAGTAGGTCCCTTGATTGCTCCTGTTGGTGATAGTAAGGTTGAACTATAGGAATGCTGGTGAACTAGAGTAATTATATGATTCCCCGTGGTTGAAAATTCATTAGTTTGTCCTAGTCTATGGGCGGGGGTAACCTTCTTTGTGCCGTAGGTTTAGTAGTAATTCGCTATGTCTCTGCTGCTGAACTAGATTAATCGATTGAAAACGAAGGAAAAGTATGGTTGGTAGTTTTTGGTAAAGTTTCGGAAGATAGGAAGCAGGCCATTGTTGAGCATATCTTGGGAATGAAGGAGACGCTAGTCTTACTCAGATGCCTTATTCAAATAGGGGGTGCTCCAATATACAAGGGCAGGTGTAGCATCTCCCTCTAATTGAAAGAATTAGAGCTAGTGGGTTACAAGGCATTTATCTCTCTCCGGCTGGAAGGATCAAACTTTGAAAATAAGTCATTTCTTTCTTACCCATATTTTTTATGCTTTCATTTCCATTTCAGGGAAATGTTTATCATCATCATGTATATGAGTTGTCTGGCGATCCAGAAAAGAAGACCTAGAACAGGATTGGTCAAAACAATGTGGTGGCCGAAGGAGACTGGAGTCAAAATCGTTATTCTTTTCCTTTCTTCAGTAGAATCCCCGGTCCAAAACGCCTACTCAAAACTAAGAGTAAGAGGGGGTAGCCGAATGATATCCCGAAGGGGTCCAATAAGACTTCCTTTCAAGTAATACAGGGACGGACTGATACTCTAACTCCCAATGCAGGAACAGGAATCTAAATGAAGAGGAGGGTTTCGAAACCCATTGAACCTCCCAATCGAATGAATCGTAACATTAGTAATGATCAACTTTACGGAGCCCTATCACTCGGTTAGATAAGAGAATTCCACCCCAGAACAAAAACTACCATATAATGCTATAGAAGCACGCACTTCTTCGTCCACAACAGCAGGCTCTTTCGGTCCTGGCTAGCCGGTCCAGTTCTCCAGTCAATACCTGCCAAAGAAAGAATGTACAATTTGTTGTATCAATGATATTACTCATCAACGAACTGCTAGTTGGAGAGGGAGGTCCATTACGCGTTAGCTACCTCTAGAATAGCCAGACATTCTTGGCCAGGTTTCAGAATGGAAGGAACTGAATTGGCCACGCACGATGAATGGATGGACAAGAAAAAGGATAGTCTAAGACTCTTCGATATGAATTTATACTAGGAATTCGGAAGAATCTTAAATGCTCCCGCTCTGCATGACAGGCGAGGTAGGATAGAGAAGAGGGTTGCCTAGATAGATGTTCTCTATAGGTATGCTATAAGTAGCTAACAGAATGCAATGCCTCCTTCTAGTGGCGGTCGGTCGAGCTGGAACTTGGCTCCGTGAGGGGGAAGAACCTTTACTTTTGCTTTAATTCTATTGGGTGGGAGGCATGGTGGAAGCCCAGCCCGCACCACACGTTCTCTGATTGAAAAGAAACTTTTTCTCCGCTCCGGGAATTCCAGCAGACGTGATACTGGTTCAGCAAACGGACTCAACATTTCACTTACGGAAACAGAAAGAGTGTTCGGGGATATTTGAAAAAGCCTTTCAGATACAAGAATAAAGGCGACCAACGGAAGCTCGACCAACCCTTGAACCTAACCCTCGGAACGAAAGGGCTTAGCTTTTTTCGGGCGCAGATGAAGAAGGCTAGGAAGAAAAGAGTCTTTCTGGGGCAACCCTCTTAAGTAAGTCCGTGTAATCTAGTTCGGAAAGATAGATAGTTGCCAAAAAAAGCTAGGGAAAAGGCTACGTCTCTTAAGAGCCAGGCCCACGCCAGGCGAGTTCAACTATGCGGTAGGAGTTCTGTTTCAACCAGTTGAATTTCCAGTTACTTTTTTTGAGTACGAGCCTGTTTCAAAAAAAAAGGGGATTCCTTACAGTTGGGGCCGAGCGAGGGAAAGATACTGAGCTGAGGCAGCAAGCTAGCCTATCGATCTAGTTGAAGTGCTTTTAACTGGAAGTTCTGTTAGAGCTATTGCGAGTTCCCCTAGAGGAGTATTTCAAGCCTAAAAAGATCTAATTTCATGTCCATCAACCCCTCTGACCTGACCTGAAGAGATGGCGAGAATCCTGTCTTTTTGGCTTAGCTTTTCCTGTTCACGACTCCGATCTTCTTTCATCAGCTCTTCTTGCTAACGTCTTCACTTTCAAGGGAGAGAAGGAACCCGAGCCAACAAGTCGTTCGGTTAGAAAGCACTGAAGGTACGGGGATAAGGAGCGGAAAGCCACTCGTTAACTCTTCCTTTCAAGTTTTTGCTTGGGGGAGTACTGAATCCGTTCTATTCTAAGGTAGGAATCGAGCCAAGCTAGCAAGGTAATGAGAAAGAAAGCAAGTGACCAGGCAGGGTTATTAAACAGATCAGCGAGTGTAATGCATATGAATGTACCCTAGCTCGTTAACGACTGCTCAAAACCGTAAACTTCGTTCTAGCTTTCTTTTCTTCAAAAGTTAGAATCCGAGACTACAAAAGTCAATTCAACGTCCTTACCTTAACCTTCCAGCTAAGCATGAACAGAGTGAAGAGTCGAAAGAGTGGGCCACAGACACCATAGGCAAGGTCACACCAGGGTCACCAAGGGAAAGCGAACCAAAGCTATCCGCGAGTTCCGAGTCGATTTTCACACGAGCTGAAAGAATAGCCATTTTAGTGGAATATGACTCTTGCAAGCAACCTCACCTTCCCAAATGATACTGATGAGGAGTCGTCACAGCTTCTCCCTCGGATCACTTACTTGGCTTTACAAAGCTCCCCATGGTCGCCTTCGATACCATCATCCCAACCAGTTATTCTTATACCCTTACTTCCCCATAGCCACTGGCTCACGACCTTTCGACTCTCGCTAAAGAAGAGAGGGAAATTCACATTCACCCTTAACTTCTCGTACCTCCCTTACTAAAACCCGGACGTGACTGAACTAGCCTCCCCTGTCCCAGGTGTGGGAATACTTAACCATATGGGCCACAGACATAAAAAAAAAGAACGAGAGGAAGAAAGTCTGACCCAAGCGGAGTCACGTCCGCTACGGACGAGACGCAGAGAAGAAAACTCTAATTAAATAGAAAGAACGGACGCGCATAGCTACACTAGAGGAAAAGCGTCCGCATCTTTGATTCCTTCAAAATAGACTCTTCTTTACTATCTTATCTCACATGACAACAACTCATTCCTGGAGAGCTGAGTTAAGAATGCTAATGCTTTGGTTCTTTCCTTTATATAGAGATATAGAGTTTTGGCATAGAACTTACTAAGGTAATGTATGTCCTAACTAAACTCAATCAAAGTCTCATGCTCCTACTCCTTTCTTTAGACAGAGTGATGGCATACTTTTCATTATTATAAGTGAAACCCTCTCGTACCGGATAGGCTTTTGGACTTGGAGCTCACAAATGCGCTGTTGACATGAGATAATGAGTTGTTTGAGTTTTTCTGCTGAAGTCGGAGAAGAGGATGGAAGAGGAGGTAGCAGTTCGTGCTTGAGTTGAATCAGTTGACAAAGAGCTCGAACCAGTAACTTCATTCCTGGGACGATGTAGGTGCCTAAGAAAGGTCATCTACTGCCGATGGAGTAAGCAGCGAAGGAGGTAGGTTTAAAGACGTGTTTATATAATTCGACCTGAAAGCTCGATTCCTACTAGAATACCAGATAAGGACTGTTTTCTAGACTCCCCCGCGCCGAGCTACGAGTAAAAAGGCCTACGTAACTTTTCCCGACTAATAGTGTTCTAAATCTCCGATCCCAACTAAGGGTTCTAAATCTCCCACTTCCCCCTTGCCAACTCGGTAGAGCTACAAAAAGGCAAAAGCAAGGGCGTTCAGGCTTTCCTTCTCAGATGGGGAATAAGGTAAGAGTTTTGGAATTATTTTCTTCCGGGAGCTTAAAAAATATAATAAGACCGAGCTTTCGAGAACTAAGATTTACAGCTTGGCTTTCGAAGGCGTTAAGGGAAGGCCCTCGAAGCATAGATCACTTTTCCAGCCCTCTTCTTGTCAAGGCAGTTGTCTTCTCTGAGTTCTTAGTTCTTCATTCTCCCCCCGAGCCTGAATAGGCTTTGTCTGATTGAATGACCTCTACCGCATTTTGATTGCTTTCCCCTCTATTACTGCAAGAAAAGAATGAAAGTTATCTTTTTTTTGAGCAAAGTCCCGGAGAAGTATGTATGAGAGTCTAAACTCATACTAAAAAGAGTTCTTTTTTATTCTTTAAGAAAAGAAAGGAAGGATAGAGAGGGAGTGTAAGAGGAAAGCATATATAGACAGTCCTATAGGAACTCTTATATAGACCTTCCTATAAACCCTCCCCCCCCAACAAGAACCCGGAGGACACTCACGGGGGCGAGGGCTCGTTACCAGCTCTATCTCACCACCCCTCCTCCCTACGGGGGGTTGGAGCGCAGACGAGCAGCACTGCGGGCATGAACGAGCGGAGGATCGATGAAATTGAGTCTTTCTCTTTTAGTCTTTAACTCACTCTTCCACTCATGTATGACCGTTAATACATACTCGGCAAACGCCCTCTATCCCACCGTAGGGAATACATTTAGGGTATGGAGCCGACGTCGCAGTATAACTTCGCTGCCCGTACTTCTTCCCAAGCAAAGTTACGGATTTCATAGTTCACGCTGCTTGGGGACCGAGCCGAGCATAAAGATAGAGATAGATCCCACCTTCCCTATAATTCGCCCGGTCTCGTGCGGGGCGCCCGAGGCAGTTCTCCGCTGTATGGGACGGACGGTTTTTCGGAACCTATCCGCCTTAACCCATTACCCATTCACAACTAGGGAGTTAGGGGCGAAGCTGACCTCAGGCAATGGCCGCCTTCTTGTTGCCTGTGTTGCCGTAGCTATGACTGTCGAAAGGTTCCCCCCTAAGCTTGGGAGTCTTCTATCTCACATAGACACATTTCACTTAGCGGCTTTATGAGCATCGTTCTAGTACCCATCTTTCCAGGATCCCTAGCTTTCTCCTCGGTTCAGCACTACACAGGTTATCTCTGACCATCACCTAGGATAATTCAGATAATCAAGAAAGATATCCTAAACTCAGGAATAAACATTAAAGAAATAACTTTGTATGCACGGACATTATCAGTGATGCTCTTATTGATTCTTATCTTAGACCTTTCGTAAGCTCACTCTTAGCTCTTCTTTAACTGCCATGCATGTATTTCTTTAGAGTTGTCTACCTAAGGTTAAGGTAAGACCCACGAGAAAGAAGGAAGCTAACGTAAAGTACAAGAAAGGAAGGACATACTAACTCACCGGAGTGGACCTCAGGACCGGTCTAGAAAGCCTAACTCCAAGGACAAGAAAGGAAAGAACAGGAGCAGGTAAGCAAGCAAGGCACATCGAAGTAAGCTATCGGTATAGAACAGCGGATTCTCTCTCAGGTGAATCCCCGCGGCTGATTCTATTGCAGCGAATCTAGCGGTTTCGCTTTATGCTTTATGCCATGTCTTCAAAATCTTCAAAACCAGTCGAGCAATTGACATCTGCATTCCTAACTACTTCATCTACTTCAGAGAAATATACTTAGCTACGCTATGATTTAGGTTATGTCCCCAGTTTCGGGAAGTTCCCCACCCCAACTGTTACCCTCAGGGAGAAGGAAGAGCTGTTTTACACTCCTATTAGTCTCAAAACTGAGCTATCTGCTAAAGGAAGAAGTTCGCAGTGAAACTCATACCTCTTTGTCGAGCTTCTAGCAGCTGTTCTATTGTCTGCTTCCGCTACTTATTCTGTGCTCCTATCCTTTATAGTATAGTCGAGCAGTTTTCCGCGCCTCTCCTTGAAAGAGGAAGATTCAATGAGATTAATCCCTTATGAGATTCCCCTCGGCTTAATCTTAATAAGGTGCGGTTCTCTTTCGCTTCGCACCTCCCTATCCCTATCGGTCGAGAAGTAAACTCGGGATAAGATAGGCTTCTCTCACGGTAATAAATCATGAGAATAAGCCATGAGAGTGAGTGCCAACTCTATGATCTTGAAAGGGTCAAGCCTTCTTCTTTCTCTTGCTTCGATTGGATCGGATAACTATCTTCAATAAAGAACTGTAAAGGCTGCTAAAGTGGAATCATTTCTTTACGGCTCGAGGGGAGGGCGTGAACGAGTCTGTCCGGCTTTCAGGGGGGTGCTCCTAATGATTGTTCTCTCTAGCATTTTTCCCAGATCGGACAAGCTCAGCTAGAGGAGCTTGACCCGTGCACTCAACCAGAGTTTGAGGCTGGAATTGACGAAGAGCCAAAGCACATCTTAGTCTTTGTCGTGTCAGGGCCCCACAACAACTTCCAAAGTCTCGTTCTAGCTCAATTGAAAGGCCTCGTGGAAGCCTTCCCTCGGCAAAGAGTGACTGAATGAACGAAGTGAATGAAGGAACGACTAAAGGAAGGAGTAAGATGACTGATTGAAGGAAGGAGTGAGACCTCCAACTAGGAGGTAGACGATTGACGGAAGGAAGAAGTGATAAGAGGAGGAGAGGGAAAGATGGCTTCCGTTCAATCCAAGGAATAGGCAGGCGATCATCTTTGAACGCTACTACGCATCCTCTACTGCTTGCCCTACTGTTCTGGTAGAACTAGGCTTTTGGCTGAACTAGCATCTTCTTCCAGTATTCTTAGCTTACTGTTTGCTTCCTGCTCTTGCCTCTCTGGCTGCCCTAACTATTTTACCTGCTTGCCTTGCTAGCCTTTACCTGTCTGCTCAAAAGCGAAATGAATAGCCAACTCGCTTAGCTTGTCTTACCCCTGGCATTACTCGCCAGAACAACTAATGTGCTTAGCCAATACACCAGCCACTCTTTCAACTCGCCACCTTCGAATTAAGGAGCTCCTACCATTTATCTTCAAAAGGCCAACCGCAGGAAGAAGACCTGCTGAATGCGAGTTCAATCACGAGGAGATGGGCAAGTCAAGCCTGCTAGTAGCCAGTATTCAAACTAGGGGAAAAACTCTTTCAGACTGGAGTTCCATAATCATAGGAAGAGGAGAGGGAATCTCATTCTCTTTTAGGTTGGAGGAAGAGAGGCTTTAACGCAATTCTTTGCCGCTTCCTTCGCTTCAAGGGATTGATTAAAAGTATTCTACTCGCGGCTTCGAAGACCTGCTCTTTTTAATTAAGGTCTTGCTCTCCTCTCTGAACTGTACGGATAGGATATCTTTGCTTTGCTCCCTCTTTTTCCTCCACTACTAAATCGCTTTCCTCCTTACCTTACAACATTGGTTCTTACCTTTAGGTTACTAAATGGTTCTCTTCGCCGCATGAGACTGAAACGAGTTCACTCCTTCCCTATCATGGAAGTTAGCTCAAAACCTTATCTTCTTTCTAGCTTGGTAATCCCTGTTATAAGAAGTTGAAAGAACGTTTTCACTCGGCCTTTTCCATGAAGCAATGAAGGAGTTGCTCGACGGCGCTCATCTGTCTTTTCGAAAGCCTTAGCGCCGCGCCCTACTCAGAACATAAGAGAAATAGGGTAGAACCGGGCAGAAAAAGTCTCTTCTCCGGGAAAGTCGGGAAGTAGACTTGTTTGTTAGTCAAAGTAAGGTCTTTTTTGAATCACTGGCATTTGAATGAATAGGAAAAAAACTTTCAGTGCCTTCATTCCGCACTTGGTCCCTCTCGTATTCCCCCCAGCTATAGGGGGTTTCCAGAGATTGACTCTATACATGATATTCCTGAATACAGTAAACTCCCCGTGTACCAACGTCCCCACTCCGGTATCCCCAAAGTCCGAACTCTTTAAGCATTCGTTTACGTAAGAACTCTCTTTTCTGGGTGGGCTTTCTTTGATGTCGAGATTGATGGCTTACGGACCGGCGGAAATTTCAGTGATCAATGAATGACTATAGGAACTAGGGCCAAAAGAGCAGAGCAGACTAGCCTCTGGGAGAGAAGGCCAATGAAGAAGGCATAACCGAACCCGAACTCGTAGACTACTTCTCTTTCATATAGCGCTATTCTTTCTGTTGATCTTTTGGGGTAGGATCTCTTTTTGTTCGGCCACTTCTAGGCAGCAGGGGCCAAGTGACGTGATTGTACGCGAGCCTGATACTGGACGAAGCGCTTACCAACAGGCTCTCTCTGAGAGTGGCATGGTCAACAGAGGAGTCAACCAATGGGTAGAACGGAGCCCGCCTCAACGGGAAGCAAGGAAGTAGGCCTACCCGTCGTCCCCAGGAAATTCATTGGAATCGTCATGATAGGCACAACCTTCACCTTAACTGGCGCTGCAACGGAGTACAATAAACTATTCAAAAAAGAAAGGTGGTTTACCACCCTTTTTCAAAGCCTCCATGTAGTTTTTCTTCCCGCGCGGACGATCGATTGTTAATTGTTGTAAGTACTGGTTTGGATTGTTAGGACCAACATCCTTTCCGGTACAGTTGTTTTTTAGTTAACAGAATGGTTTAGTTAAGACTTTAGATAAGCCAATGGAGTAGCTCGTCTCGTCTCATAGTATGAATAAGAAGCAAAGTCAATAGTCACTTCAATCGGCATAATAAAAATAGGCATATTAGGAAGGAACAGGAGAGGGCTAGAAGCTACTCGTTCGTATTGGGAACCACCACAGAAAGCCTCACAACACCCGAAACTTCCCACTCCTATGAGAATGATGACTAAACCCGCTAGAAGCTCGTTAAAACGTGAAAAAACTTCTTCTAATCCACTCGAAAAAAGGTACCTAAATCCTATTCCATGGTGTTAAAGAGCGCTGAGAGCTCATTTTTTTCGTCGATAAGCTCGTAAAACAAGGTTACTCTAATTCCAAAGCCGGGAAAGACTCGTTTTTTCCCTTTACAGCCTTCGTTTCTGGTTCGATTCTTTGGTTGCGAAGGTTATGAAATAGGAGATCCTATTTACAACTGATTTACCCGAAAAGACGAGATTAGGAGATTAATTATAGACCAAGAGAAGGGCTAGCGTTATAGACTTAGATGACTTAGAAGCTGCTTACTTTGAAGCGGATTTAAAAACATAATTTGAATATTTTTTTTTAACATAAAATCGGACTTTTTTTTTCAGACTTTGAAGATTGAAAATCGGGCTTTGAAGCAGACTTGAAAAACTTTCTTTTTTCAACAGTTGGCTCGACTTATTGGCTTTGGCCGCTCGCTGGTTGTCGGGTCAGATTCCATAGATGTCTATTTAGATGTCGATTTCTTGCTTTCGGCTTCAGGTGCTATTTCAATGTTAGATCAGTTTCGGTTTCAGTTGAGGTTGAGGATCCGATTGTGATTTCTGGTTCCATACCTACCAATTAGTGGAGATAAAAAGGCTCTGGAAGAGGTTGCCTAGATTCAGAATGCTTTCTTTCCTGCATGACCCGAAGGGCGAATTTCCATAGATCAGAGCTGACCTACGAACAATAATTGTTGATGGAAAAGAAATAGATGGAGAAGAAGATACCTCGATGGTCTTACCAGAACTCGCTGACGGAGAAGGAAGGCTGGCAGCTGGTGATGGTTGGTCAAGTTCATCTGGTGCTGCACGAACCAACTCACTTTTCTGAGTGTATCACTTCCCAAACAAATGGTCAGAGTGGCCCAAGTCATCACTATCATCACCACTCTGTGGTGCCACTGACGAAGAACAGGTCTTCCCAGGGGCACTACCGAGGGAAGAAGAGAGTCTCACATCTGTACTGAGATTAGGCAGTGCATGAGGAGGATCATGCAGAATACAGAGACTCATCCTCCACGAATGTAACATGCCGAAAGATATGAAGTCGTACGAGGATCAAAGCATCGCCGGGGAATACCCGAGTAAGATGCAAAATGCTATATGAACAGAACAATGCGCCTTGGGAGATAATTGATCTCGGAGTGAGTCTGGACACAAAGCACTTGCACCCTCATGAAAAATCTCCCATGGAATCTTGCCTTTATGATAGCATCAGATGGAGTTCTGTTGATGACATATGCTGCTGCTGGCTTCAGCCCATAAGTACTTAGGTACATGCATTTGAAGCATTTGGCTAGAGCAGCAATAGGTGCCTGTTTTTCTTTTCCTTTCTGCTACTCCATTTTGTTTCGGTGTGTAAGCACAGTATCGTAAATGTATAATCTCATTAGACGAGATAAACCTCTTAAACTCAGTAGAGACATATTCACCTCCTGAATCAGATCTGAAGACCTTGATCTTACATTCAAACTTCTTTTCCACTTGCCACTTTAAATTCCTTAAACCGATTAAAAGCTTTAGATTTGTGCCGTAGCATACCTGGTACACCGAGAATAATCATCTATGAAGGTGACATAATAGCTGTACCCAGAGAGAGACTTGACAGGGGCTGGCCCCCTTCCATCGGAATGGATCAAATCCAGAGGAAATATTCTTTCTTTATTATTATGTTCCATGAATTCAACATCTTTGCCTTGTTGGCAGCTAGCTCCAGCAAAAAAAAAAAATTCTATTTTTCATCTAAAAAAAAAGGCAAGAGTTGATCAGCACCCGTAGATCAATTTGCATGTCAAAATCTGTGGTGCCAGAAGAATGCCGACACAAACTTTCCTTAGATTCTGGCTTTAGCAGCTGCTACTAATGCAAAAACTTTTTCATCCTCCAAGCCCACCTCCTGGTTGTAATCGCTCCCCATGCTTCTTCCCTCTAGCTATCATTCTGCCCGTCTTTAGGTCCCGGGTAAATTCTTGCATTTGAAATCCTTGGTAACTTTACGTAAGGCAGAAGTTCTTTACTTTTGCAACCGGGAACTGAAAGTTTTCCAAGCGTGGTAGAAATTGATGCAGTTCCTATATGGGAGATTGGGAGAGGGCTCTATACGAGCGCCTGTGTATACCATGCAGTTACCTCTGTACGGAATCATACCTAGCTGGTTTTCAGGCTTGTCTGTGACATGATTGGAAGTAACGGCAAGGGGTTCCACAATGGATCTGAGGAGGAATTCACAGGCAAGTTCATGTGAAAGGCTTTCCTGCTGCCTTTTATTTAGTGGAAAGCAGAAGCGGTGATAGCAGTTAAGGGCATCTTACGAGCGCCTTTCTTTCTTTGCCAGGAGAGGTGGCCCAATCACTAATAGATCCGAGATCTCTTTCTCCACATTCTCTTCTCGATGGGCGTGGTCTAGGCATTTAGTATCTTGGTCCAGGCGAAGGATAAGTTCGGGTTTCGAAGGATAGCACATCAGTTTCCGATCCTGGGGGCACCTTCCCTTGGTTGCGGGTTCGATCATTGAATGCAGAGAGTTCCTTTACGACTATATGCACTGCCTTCACCAACAGAAGGGGTTGTGGAAGGGGGCCAACGACCCACTAAATAGTATCGGTCGACATCTCCAAATCCTTCTTACCCGGCAAGGGGATTGACTCGTGCTTTATAGGTGAGGGGATCGCAAAAAAAATATGCTTTAATATTCATTTATGTTTGTTTCTTCGCTCCCCTGCCAGCTATATCGGTGAGTCAGCCATTCGGGAATAGATCCCTCCCTCTGGACAAAGGGGCATAGAAACGACTGAACCAAGCATCTTTCCATCAGCGGAAAGATAGGAGTACTCCAGGGATCGAGATCTCTTTGCCGGCGGGTGGAAGCCGCTTTATGTGTTTGGTCCACCACATAAAGAAAGCCCCTCCCTTATTTGTTTTATCAGTGGGATCGTTCTTGACTCGGGAAAGGACGCCTCTATATCGAGGCGATCCTAAAGACCAGACCCCTGCTTCATTCTCCCTCGAAAATTTTCAATTCCCTCGATATAGATAGAGGCTATAGCCCACCTTTTCCGAGTCAAGTGTTTCGAATTCAGTTTCCAATTGAGTCTGTGTGAAACAAGCCCGTCAGCTTTCAGCTAGGAGAAATAGGTAATAGCACGAACCAAATGCTATAGCAATACCGCTCCTTCGGAGCGCCTCTGTAAGCCTTTTTTCTCTGCCTTTTGTTCTCAGGAAAGAGAAGATGTCTTTTCCAACCTTTCTTTTTTTTTTTAATTACTAAAGGTCATCGCCTGCTTCTATGTACTTGAGTCCTGATTTCGTAATTAAGTAGTATAGAAAGAGAAAGAGATTCGTCTTGCTTATTTGCTTGATCATTGAATTGAGTGCGTGGTAAATGCTTTTGACTGAACCTCCCATTGCTCTATCTCCGATAGCATGCAGCCGATAATGAAGACAGATATATAGAAAGTGTGCAGTGAGGGATCTTTCTAGGTAGCCAGTCTTTACTTAACTCGGCCCAAGCAATGCCCAAACAATCCCATGTCTTTCTTGGTTGGACCAAGCCAACCGGTGATTTCCGTCTTCCTGAATTGGGAGAGCAAGAATTAGTCTCTCTTTTTTTGGGGGGGGAGCAGAGCAGTCAAAGAATGAAGCAAAGCAAATGATTGTTCTAGAATGGTTATTCCTCACAATTGCTCCTTGTGATGCAGCGGAACCATGGCAATTAGGATCTCAAGACGCAGCAAGCCCTATGATGCAAGGAATAATGGACTTACATCACGATATCTTTTTCTTCCTCATTCTGATTTTGGTTTTCGTATTACGGATCTTGGTTCGCGCTTTATGGCATTTCCACTATCAAAAAAATCCAATCCCGCAAAGGATTGTTCATGGAACTACTATCGAGATTCTTCGGACCATATTTCCTAGTATCATCCCTATGTTCATTGCTATACCATCATTTGCTCTGTTATACTCAATGGACGAGGTAGTAGTAGATCCAGCCATTACTATCAAAGCTATTGGACATCAATGGTATCGGACTTATGAGTATTCAGACTATAACAGTTCCGATGAAGAGTCACTCACTTTTGACAGTTATACGATTCCAGAAGATGATCTAGAATTGGGTCAATCACGTTTATTAGAAGTGGACAATAGAGTGGTTGTACCAGCCAAAACTCATCTACGTATTA